ATTTTCATTCAATTGAGAAGTACGAGTATACTCCATAGAATGATTTGGATAAAATATATTTAGCATCCATGGCTGAGTGGTCAAAGCACCCAACTCATAATTGGAGAATTCGCAGGTTCAATTCCTGCTGGATGCACAAGAAAAAGAAGATATATCTCTACATAAGAAGATATCTGAATAAAGTTTGTATAAAAACAAATTCAATGTGTTTTTTTTATGTAAAAAACTATACAATGTTTATAGAAATTGTTATGATTACCTAGGGAAATATATATACGTGTATATTGAGAAACGAAAACTTAGTTTAGTAGGGAGTGAATGTAATGATGGATAGAGTGAAGAACCCGGTACTTACAGAAAAAACTATTCGTTTACTGGAAAAGAAACAGTATAGTTTTGACGTTGATTTGAATTCCAATAAGACTGAAATAAAACGTTGGATTGAACATTTTTTTGATGTAAAAGTAATAGCTATGAATAGTCATCGACCTCCAAAAAAGAAGAAATATGTGAATTCTATAATTGAGCATCCGATTCGTTATAAACGAATGATTGTCACACTTCAACCCAGGAATTCTATTCCACTATTCTCGAAAAAATAAAATTATTTTTTATTCACTTATTAATATGGCCATCCGTTTATATAGAGCCTATACTCCAGGCACACGCAATCGATCCGTGTTGGATCTTGAGGGAATAGTTCGATCTAACCCCCAAAAGGGATTAACCTCTGGCTTTTCCTGTAAGAAAGGTCGTAATAACAGAGGAATTATTACTAGCCGACATAGAGGAGGCGGTCACAAACGTCTATATCGTCAAATTGATTTTCGACGAAATAAAAGAAGTATATCTGGAAGAATTGTTACCATAGAATATGACCCTAATCGTAATGCATACATATGTCTCGTACACTATGGGGATGGCGAAAAAAGGTATATTTTACATCCCAAAGGAATCAAAATTGGAGATACTGTTGTTTCCGGTCCAAAAGCTCCTATCTCAATAGGAAATACCCTACCTTTGAGTGCGGTTTGAATTATTAATTTACGTAATCGGAAATAACCGGTTAGGTTTGAAGCGAAACCTATAAATCTATCACTAATCCGATCGTTCTACGTTCGGTGACCTTGGAAGGAAACTGAGGAGGAACAGTAGCGGGTGATTAAGCTCAATATTTTTCTTCCACTGAATTACTGACTTCTAGAGATAAGATAATATGGAGAAGACTATATCGTCTCAAGCATAAACGGAACTAGAGGGGCCCTTGTTTCTAATATTTTATTTCACGGTAAACAAAAGTTACTCACATTCGATTTGATGGTCAAAGGCAAATTTGAAGCTGGATAGTGAGAATGTACCTTTGGAGATGGAAATAATGTTGAATATGCCTCCCAAGTTATCCAGAACATAAAAATATGTTAGCGTAATTTACTAAAGTCATTCATTCTGATGCTACATGAGGAAAATAAGCCAGAGGATGGAGAAACAAACTTAGGATGTGGAAAATAAATTTATTTCTGAAACTTCATTTTATATTTTATTTTTCAGAATTAAATTAGATTTATTTTTTTTGGATAAATAGAATTTTATACATCTGGAAAGCTGTATGCCTTGAGAGAGGCTTGTACAGTTCGGGAAGAGATCCTCATTTCTGACAAATAAGAGTCTACTTCAACCAATATGCCTTTGGGCACAGCTGTGCATAACGTGGAAATAGCACCTGGAAAGGGTGGACAATTGGCTAGAGCAGCGGGTGCTGTAGCGAAGCTTATTGCAAAAGAGGGTCAGTTGGCTACATCAAGATTACCATCCGGAGAAGTTCGTTTAGTATCCCAGAATTGCTTAGCAACGATTGGACAAGTAGGCAATGTTGATGCTAATAATCGGACCTTGGGTAAAGCTGGATCTAAACGTTGGTTAGGTAGACGTCCCGAAGTACGGGGAATAGTTATGAACCCTGTAGATCATCCTCATGGGGGTGGTGAAGGCAGAGCTCCAATTGGTAGGGAAAAACCGTTAACCCCTTGGGGTCGCACTGCACTTGGGAAAAGAAGTCGAAAAAATAATAAATATAGTGATCCTTCAATTCTTCACCGCCGTAGAAATAGCTAAAGAGATTGGACAGAAGGGGGAGAAAACAGAGGGTAGTTGACAATGACACGTTCACTAAGAAAAGGTCCTTTTATAGCTGATCACTTAATAAAAAAGATTGAGAGTCTTAACATGGGAAAGGAAGGTAAAGTAATAATAACCTGGTCCCGTGCATCCACCATTGCACCTACTATGATTGGTCACACGATCGCTGTTCATAACGGACAAGAACATTTACCCATTTATGTAACAGATCGTATGGTGGGTCACAAACTGGGAGAATTTGCACCTACTCGAATCTTCCGGGGACATGCAAAAAGTGATAAAAAATCTCGTCGTTGATTAGGAGGTAACATTTGATGAGAACCAATAGCTCAGATCCGGAGGTCCGAGCTTTAGCTAAGCATATACGTATGTCTGCTCATAAAGCACGCAGAGTAGTTAATCAAATTCGTGGTCGTTCATATGAACAAGCACTCATGATATTAGAATTCATGCCTTATCGAGCATGTTATCCCATATTACAATTAGTTTCCTCTGCGGCAGCAAATGCTAGTCAGATTCTGGGTTTAAGCAAAGCTAATTTATTCGTGGGTGAAGCTAGAGTAGATGAAGGCGCTTCTTTGAAAAGATTCCAACCTAGAGCTCAAGGACGGGCTTATCCAATACATAAACCTACTTGTCATATAACTATTGTAGTAAAAAGTAAATCCGTATAAAAGAAACATTGGAAAAATAAAATTATGCTAATATCATTGGGGGAGGGGATGCATGGGACAAAAGATTAACCCACTTAGTTTCCGACTCGGTATAACCAAGAATCATCATTCTCATTGGTTTGCACAGCCAAAGATTTATTCCGAGTATCTTCAGGAGGATGAAAAGGTACGTAATTGTATCGAGAATTATGTACACAGACATATAAGGAACTCCTCCAATTATAGAGTGGGAATTGCGCGTGTCGAAATTCAGAGAAAAACAGACTTACTTCTGGTCGAGATACATACAGAATTCCCGGCCTTATTGATCGAAAGCAGCCATGGCCAAGGGATTGAATAATTAAAGAGAGATGTGCAACGTAATTTATTGAATAGAATTCGAAGAGTTCACATAACTTTGACGGAAATAGCGGGAACATATGGGGAACCAAATATACTTGCGAAATATATTGCCTTACAACTGAGGAGTCGAGTCGCATTTAGAAGAATCACGAGAAAGGCTATTGAACTGGAGAAGAAAAAAAATATAAAAGGTATTAAAATCCAAATTGCGGGACGTCTTAATGGAGCTGAAATTGCTCGTGTTGAATGGGCCAGAGAAGGTAGAGTCCCTTTACAAACTCTCCGGGCTCAAATTGATTATTGTTACTATCCGGCTAAAACTATTCATGGAGTATTGGGAATAAAAGTTTGGATATTTCGAGATGAACAATAATTTATTTTTTATCCATTCAATTCATATTTTCAATTTGTATTACAATGTTAGATAAAGAAAGATTAAATTAATTAATTCCGATTCATTCTATTTCTAATCCATATGCATAAGATAAGATATATAATGAAAATTTTTTCGTAAAATAATATCTTGGAAAAGAAGTTGCTATGCTTAGTGTGCGACTCGTTCAAACTGAGGTTCTTAGGAAGAGACTAGGAAACCAATGAATCTCCAGTTTATACTAGAAACTAACTCATTGCTTCATATTATCATAATCCAACAAACTAACTACGAGGTAGTATTACTTTCTCCACGAAAAGAATCGATATTTGTGAAGCGAGAAACTATCCAAGAATATTAATAACAAAAATGAAATGATTAAATATTCTTTTCGAATCGTATGGTTGAAAAAGAATAAGACCTTTCGAGGAGCAGTGTGATAAAGCATAGAATCAATACTAATTATCGAATTATTCAATGATTCTGGATTCTAAATAAAAAAAGCCTTAAGTCAATGAATACTAAGAAAATTGAATCTGTGAGAGGGAAATAGAAGGCTTCACTGCAGAGAGGGAACCTGAACGTGTATCTGGAAGCTATGGGAACGATGGAACTTATGAACAAATAAGATTGATATAAATCCTATTGTTCATTGGGTAGGATGGCGAAATAAACCGATAGTTAATATATTTACAATTATAAAAGCTATAATCCAATTTTCATCAAGCAAATCTTACAAGAGTTAATATTCGCCTGTAAAATTTCTCTTGCAAAATCTAATGAAGTATGAATGGAATTGCGCAATTTGATTGAATGAGGATGAGAAATTAAAAACACAAAATTTTGAAGACTTTCGGGTTTTCATAATTTCGATTTAGTTAATTCATATATATCTATTGAATATGAACAATGTTTTTCCTTTCGTTGGTAAAATGAGATTTTACAAGATTTTATTTGCAAGGAGCCGGATGAAAGAAAACTCTCATGTCCGGTTTTGAAGTAGAGATGAAATACAATCGACTATAACCCTAAAAGAACGAGATTTCGTAAACAACATAGAGGGAGAATGAAAGGAATATCTGCTCGAGGCAATCTTATTTGCTTCGGAAGATTTGCCCTTCAGGCACTTGGGCCTGCTTGGATCACATCCAGACAGGTGGAAGCAGGACGACGAGCAATTACCCGTTATGCTCGTCGCGGTGGAAAAATATGGATACGTATATTTTCTGACAAACCTATTACTGTGAGACCTGCAGAAACACGTATGGGTTCGGGAAAAGGATCTCCGGAATTTTGGGTATCTGTCGTTAAACCGGGTAGAATACTTTATGAAATGGGTGGAGTACCAGAAGCTATTGCTACAGCGGCTTTGAAAATGGCTGCATACAAGATGCCTGTACGTACTCAATTTATTACAGTTGCACCCATGGAAATACAAAACTAGGAAATGTCTATTCCATAAGAAACATAGAATCAGAAAGATTCTAAGACAAGTCTAACGAGAAGATATCCCCTAATATAGAGATTAGCCATATTCCATCTTCCTCGCTCTCCCGGAGAAGGAAAAAGATACTTTGGGGGATATGATCTTTCGACGAAAAAACGATTCAACCTCGAACTTATTTGAATGTAGCGGATAACAGCGGAGCTAGAAAACTAATGTGTATCCGAATCCTAGGAGCTAGTAATCGTAAATATGCGAATATTGGTGATGCAATTATAGCTGTGGTTGGAGAAGCAGTACCGAATATGCCTCCCAAAAAATCGGGAATAGTTAGAGCTGCAGTTGTACGTACCCGTAAAGAACTCAAACGTGACAATGGAATGATTATACGATTTGATGACAACGCAGCAGTTGTCATCAATAAAGAGGGGAATCCAAAAGGAACTCGAGTTTTTGGTCCGATTGCCCGAGAATTAAGAGAATTTGATTCTACTCAAATAGTTTCATTAGCTCCCGAAGTATCACGAATAACAAAAGATCATATAGTTCTACAATAAACAATATTTGAATGGTTTCGATAATCAAAAACTGGAATAATATAATGTATATAATAATAATAATAATAATAATATATGGTTGAATTATTGCCAGCCACCAATTTATCTTTCGAACCATGAACCGAAGTTACTCTCGAAAAAATGGAATTTTCTAAGATATTCCAACTGCTTGATTAGTTATTTTATTGTGTCTCCTATTACTTGATGGAGAAAGAAAAATATATGTATTTTTTTTTTTTTTTTATCAATTTAGAGATTGTGCTTCGGGCATAGCATATTCCTTCAAAAAGACTTATTAAATTAAAATGTTTATTCATATCAATAATAACCAGTTTTCACGGGTAACGACACCATTGCTAATATGATTACCTCTATAGGGAATGCTAACCTAAGGAAGGCAGAAACGGTTCGAGTACCAGCTACTAATATCACTAGAAACATTGGAAGAATTCCTTTACAAGAAGGTTCTGTGGAAAACCTTGGTGAACATCGGGAAGGTACAAACAACTGCTTTTTAGTTCTAACCTTGGGATATCAGGGGGGGAAGAAAAAACCATACATAACTGCTTTGAGATGTATTAGCAGACCCGGTTTAAGAATATATTCTAACTATAGAGAGATTCCTGAAATCTCGGGTGGAACGGGAATGGCAATTCTTTCTACTTCCCGCGGAATTATGACAGATCGAGAAGCTCGACAGAGGCAAATTGGGGGAGAGATACTACGTTATGTATGGTAACTCATCCACATCTTTAATTCATTATTCCATATGGGAAATCTCTTTTATCAAATAAGAACTAACTAATACTCTATAAATTTATATTAGTTAATTTGAAAAAAGATTTTCCTTTTGATGAAAAAACAGGGTTTGGTTGACATGGAGTTGTAGTTACTGAATCACTTCCCGATGCCATGTTCCGAGTCTGTTCATATAATGGATGTAAAGTTAGTTTCAACTCATGTTCCAAAAAAGATTAGACGTAATTATATATGAATATTATCAGGAATAGAGTGAAAATGGAATCCAGTCTTTATTTATGATTCAAACAAAGGACGTATAATCTAATCTATAGACATCATTGAATGATCAGGTCCTCTTGAATTTTTTTTTTTGTAATATTGGATATAGAGAATAATAAACGAAAAGAAATAAATTGTCATAACGAACAAAATCTGCATTCTCTATATCAGTGATTATATCGAAATAAGGACTACAAACACGAAAATTCGTGCTTCTGTTCGTAAAATTTGTGAAAATCGTCGACTAATTCGTAGACGAGGACGAATCATGGTGGTTTGTTCCGATCCGAAGCACAAGCAAAGGCAAGGATAATCATCTTTATTTATCTTTCCGCACAAAACAAAATTTTTTATTTTTCTCTTAATCTTTTGAATCATATACAATTACTCTGTATAAATCACTTCCAATCCCATATAATAACTATTATTCTCATACATGGAAATGGGAACAACGCCAAGACTTATTAGAAAGATTAGTAGTCTACGTGGAGGTAAACGCGGGAGAATACCCAAGGGTGTTATTCACATTCGAGCAAGTTTTAATAATACCATTGTTACTGTTACGGATGTGAGAGGACAAGTTGTTTCTTGGTCCTCCGCCGGTGCCTGCGGATTCAAGGGTGCAAAAAAAAGTACACCATTTGCCGCTCAGACTGCAGCGGAAAATGCTATTCGTACGTTGATTGATCGGGGTATGGGACAAGCAGAAGTCGTGGTAACTGGTCCGGGTCCGGGAAGAGATACAGCATTACGAGCTATTTGTGGAAGTGGTTCGGCACTGAGTCTCGTACGTGACATAACCCCTATGCCCCATAACGGATGTAGACCTCCTAAAAAGAGATGTATATAATATTGAAGGAACAGCGATTGTGAATAGTACGAATAAAGTACCGCCATCTGCTAAATCTGCATATTGGAAGTGCATCGAATCTAAAATTGAAAATGAGCGTCTTCATCATAGTCGTTTCATTATATCCCCACTTGGAATTGGTCAAGCTAATACTCTAGGAATCGCCATGCGCAGAGCATCACTCGGGGAATTGGAAGGAACATGTATCACTTCTGCAAAATTTGAGAAAATAATCCATGAATATTCTACAGTAGTAGGTATTCAAGAATCAGTACATGATACTTTAATTAATTTAAAAGAGATTGTGCTTAGAAGCAATTCTTCTGAAATTCAAAAAGCATATATATCTATCATTGGACCCGGAGAGGTAACTGCTCAAGATATTATATTACCACCTTCTATTGAAATAATTGATCCTGCATAACATATAGCCACTCTTACTAAAAAGATTCATTTGAATATTGAATTGAGAATTGAAAGAGATCGTGGATATCGTAGACAAAATATAGTAAAATCTCAAGATGGAAATTTTCCTCTGAATGCTGTATTTATGCCTATTCGAAATGTGAATTATAGTATTCATTGTTTCGAAAGCCACGACAAGAAAATAATGAAAGAGATGCTTTTGCTCGAGATATGGACCAATGGGAGTATCACTCCCAGAGAAGCAATTTATGAAGCTTCTCGAAGTTTGATCAACTTATTTATTCCTTTTTTACATGCGGAAAACGGGGAAAAGATTTATGGAATGGGGAATATAAATGAATCGAATGCGTCGTCTTGTTCCGTTCTTCCTCCTATGTCGATTCAGGTAGATCAGATGGCAAAAGAAGTTACTTTCAGACATATCTTTATCGACCAATTGGAATTACCCCCGAGAGCTTATAACTGTCTTAAAAGAATTAATGTACATACGATATCAGACCTTCTAGATTATAGTCAAGATGATCTAATGAAAATTAAGAATTTTGGAATCAAATCTGTTGAACAAGTATTGGAAGCTTTGTGGAAACGTTTTGGAATAAGTTTACCTAGGAAAACTTGAAGTTCAATAAATAAACTCATTCATGTTTCTCTTTCGAAGAAAAACAAACTACAGTTGGATTCAAATCATAGTGAGAAAGATCAAATGGAATAACCGAAATCACTCCATTTGAATTTATTAAAATAACTTCTATTTCTTATAATTGGAATTTATTGAATCTTTGATATATCTAGGGATTATTTGCTTTGAAGCAAGTCCTCCCTGGATATGGGACTAGAAGGAAAAAAATTATTCTACAAGAGAAAATCGAACAATCAAATCAAGTAATTAATCTTGAATCGAATGATTGATCTTGGAAAAGACCTGAGGTTAGAGATTTATCAATGGGTAAAGCTGCCCCAATACCCAACCAAAGAGCTACTGCAGTACCAATTGGAAAAACTGTTGTAGCTACCGGACGACGAAATGGATTCTGAAATTTATTAACATTTTCTGGAAAAGGTACTGTCGATGATCCTGCGGGTACTGCGGCCATTAAAAGAACGCCCAATAATTTATTAGGCACTGTACGGAGTATCTGAAATACCGGAAAGAAATACCATTCAGGCAATATTTCCAAGGGAGTTGCAAATGGATTTGCGGGTTCACCGATCATTGAGGGTTCTGGGACTGCTAAACCTACAGTACATGCAATGGTACCTAAGATCACTACCGGAAAAATATATAAAAGATCGTTAGGCCAAGCGGGTTCTCCATAATAATTATGCCCCATACCTTTAGCCAATTTAGCTCTCAATACAGGATCACTTAAGTCAGGTTTTTTTGTTATCGGGATAGGCAAATTTGGATCTATTCTTCTTCCCATAGAATCGGACATGAGAGATTTTTCTCATCCGGCTCAAGCAATAACTATAATATTTTTTTTTTCTTTTTAAGATACATAAAAATATTATATGATCTCTAATGCTCTATTTTAGGGATTCTTTTCAAACCCCATTTTAATTTTGAATTAGATGCTCATTGTCCAAGTGGGCCATAAATTTTGGGCATTATGATCATCAATATGCTTTTCGGACAATCTTATTCCTTATGAGTCATTTTCTTTTCCACGGAGGAACAAGGTTTTGGAACGTAATAGTATTAACTTGTTAACACTCCGGCTTATCTATCCGTTTTTTCTTTGGATCTCCCTTTCACTCCGATGGTATTATTTTGATTGAGATGCAAGGGAAGTGAATGCATTTCTTCACCATATTCCTTTTCTCCCAAGGAAGAATAAATATATCTCACTTTAACTTACTGGATTTCGCGAAGCCTATTTGAGATTATAATTCGATCATGGAAATGATTCTCTTTCCAAAAACAACGAGATTTTTGTACCCGAGTTTTAACCCTCCTACAAGTAGGAGCGAGATCGGGATAGAGACACATTTTATCATTAGATGTCGATGTGACAGATTCAAAGGAATATCTGCATAGCCGAAGTTGAATAATTCAAGTCACACACTCCCGTAATCCATCTTCTCTCTGAAAAGAATCTATTTTCGACTATTCATTGGTCTGAACCCAGTAATATTTCGGAATAGAAAACAAAATCCATGAGATATTCTTTATTGTTTATAAATAATATCTATGGCAATGGAATAATTTAATGAAAGTTAAGTTATTGAGATAATATGAATATTAATCCCTATTGCGTTTCTTCCCGCTCGTAAAGGACCTGAGATACCTTGCTTACGAATCATTGGAAAATGCATCGGCATAGATACAGCAGTAAGAAGAGGTAATACAAAAGTGTGTAAACTATAAAAACGAGTCAATGTGGATTGACCTACACTGGCACTCCCGCGTAATAACTCTACCAAGGGAGATCCTATTGCAGGAATAGCTTCAGGTACACCAGTTACAATCTTGACAGCCCAATAACCAATTTGATCCCAGGGCAGAGAATAACCAGTTACACCAAAAGATACGGTTAATACGGCTAAAATTACACCTGTAACCCAAGTTAATTCACGAGGTTTCTTGAATCCCCCCGTGAGATAAACGCGAAATACGTGCAAAATCATCATTGGAACCATCATACTTGCCGACCATCGATGGACTGATCGAATTGACCAACCAAAGTTGACTTCAGTCATTATATATTGAACAGAGCTAAAAGCTTCTGTAACGGTCGGGCGATAGTGGAAAGTCATAGCAAAACCAGTGGCTACTTGTACTAAGAAGCAAGTCAGGGTAATTCCCCCTAGACAATAAAATGTATTGACATGGGGAGGAACATATTTACTAGTAATATCATCCGCAATCGCCTGAATCTCAAGACGCTCCTCAAACCAATCATATACTTTATTGAGATGGGTGAACTTTTATTTCATACGCTCCCCCCTCCGAAAACCGTACATGGGGATTTCCCTTCATACGGCTTGAGCAAAAAAATGATACGAAATTTTTCATTAATTATTTCAATAAAAACTCCCTGAAAAAAAAAGGTAGAACCTAATCTTTTTCATAACATTTTTATTGCCTTGATCCCAAGTTGGCTCTTTCTTCCCTCCAAAACGAATGAATATTGTTGGCCTTTTGAACAATCTTTTCTCCTATCATCAATATATGTATTGAAAAAACAGTGATATAAAACAAATTCTGAAGATTATCTCGTTGAAACCTTGATGGATATTCAAAAACCTTAGATTCCTACTAACTCCGATAGACTCTTTTTTTTAGAGGAGGTACGATGGGTAAGAAGCTTCTCTATCGTCACCAACTTGATAAAATATGCTTATAAAATGGGAATGTTCTCTCATTTCCCAAGTATGCAGTTGTGAAAAATATATCGTAGAATTTCTAGTCAACAAATTTTTCAAGTTATTGAAAGTTTGGTAACGAAGCTTGAATAGCGGATATACATAAATTAATCATGGTTTAAATCTTCCTATTGAACTAATGCCTTCGTGAGCCCCGCGCTTCAGATGCTAACCATTCAATTGGTATCCAGCAAGGTAGGATCATTCTGTGAGAAAGATGACAAATTACTTTGTACTATCAATGATTAATTCGGACGAGTCGCACACCCGTATTCCAAAGATCTCCTAATTGGAGAATCACACGATTGAACTACCATGGAGAGGAGAGCTAACCTACGGGCCCTAAGCAAGCCATTAAATCTAATGAAACAGAAGATTTATAAATTTTTCTATTTCACTAGATTGAAATATTTGTTTGGGGGGAAAGACTCTTTAGTTTTTGTTCATTACCAACTCACCGGAATCCCATCCAATGAAACGGGGGAATTATAAAGTTCCAAGATAATAACTGGAGAGACTGCAAATAGGGCCATTGCGACACCCATAATGGGAGTGGTTCCCCATCCAGGAGCCACTTTACCATATTCCGAATTAAGTGGTTTTGATGGACTTCCTACACTGGTTCGTTGCGGTTTGATCCTGGGAATACCATCAATAATCTTTGTAGCCGTAAAACTTATTACATTAGTTGAGATTTGTTAACTTTATGTACTATTATATTGGAAACGGAAACAAACCATTATCTCGGGATTACTTAGCAATGGAAACTGCAACCTTGGTCGCTATCTCCATATCTCGTTCACTTGTCAGCTTCACCGGTCACGCTTCATATACTGCCTTTGGGCAACCCTCCAAAGAACTTAGAGATCCTTTTGAGGAGCATGAAGATTAGCCTAAGTGACCTTCCCTCAGTCTTTAGGGAAGGTCATTAATTTTTTCATCCTGGATCACCCTCTTGAGGATCCAAAAATCATTTTTTCCCTTTGTTTGGAACTTTAGGTGGCTCCCGGAAGAAAATAGCAAAAAATATTATTCCTGAAGTACTTACCGGCGAGGATGTATGAACCAATGCTTCCGTAGATTCGATTGTATGGGTGAGGGAGTATAGGGATAACTTTCGTACTACTTAAAGATATAGAAATTAAACCTATCTAATCTATATAGATTAGATAGATTTAATTTTGAAAACGAGATATATATTATATTATATATTTTTGGATTGATGTTATACTACCTGTCTTTTGGTAGTTGGATCTCCTAGTTTTTGGAATGCTCCGAATTCAACTTGAGCATCTAAATCAGGATCAATACCAGCAAAAACATCTCTGAACGAAGTTCTAGCACCATGCCAAATATGTCCGAAGAAGAAAAGAGGAGCAAATGTAGCGTGACCGAAAGTAAACCAACCTCTTGGACTACTACGAAAAACACCATCAGACTTTGGAGTAGCACGATCAGATTCAGAAATCTCGCCTAATTGAGCACGTCTAGCATATTTTTTCACTGTAGCGGGATCACTAAAACTAACCCCATCGGGTTCACCACCGTAAGACTCAACAGTTACACCTACTTGTTCAACGCTATACTTTGATTCTGCCCTCCTGGAGGGAACATCGGCTCTCGCAATTCCCTCCCCATCCACCAAAACTACTGGAAAGGTTTCGAAGAAAGTAGGCATACGACGTACGGAAAGCTCGTGTCCTTCTTTATCCCTGGAGACAGCGTGACCTAACCAACCAACAGCTATTCCATCCCCATTGTCCATCGCACCTGCTCTGAATAATCCCCCTTTCGCTGGATTATTACCAATATAATCATAAAAAGCTAATTTTTCTGGAATTTTGGACCAAGCTTCTGATAAACTAAGATTTTCAGCCCTGCTGGATCGAACCCTCCGATCTATCTCTTGTTGAAAGAATCCTTGATCCCATTGATAACGAGTAGGACCAAATAATTCTATTGGAGTGGTCGCGGAGCCATACCACATGGTTCCGGCAGCAACAAAGGCTGCAAAAAACACGGCAGCAATACTGCTGGATAAAACAGTTTCAACATTCCCCATACGTAATCCTTTGTATAATCGTTGGGGAGGACGAACACTAAGGTAGAATAGACCTGCTAATATACCTAGAATACCTGCTGCAATATGATGAGAAGCTATTCCTCCTGGAACGAAGGGGTCGAACCCTTCGGCTCCCCACACTGGAACTACAGGTTGTGCTTCTCCAGTCAACCCATGGGGATCAGACACCCATATTCCGGGACCGAACAAACCTGTTACATGAGATGCTCCGGATCCGAAACAAAGTACTCCTGAAGGGAATAAATGAACTCCGAAGACCTTAGGCAAATCTATAGTAAGTGCTCCCGTACGTTCGTCAGTAGATATTTCTAGATCCCGATATACCCGATGCCGAATAGCTGATGAGAATAACAAGCCAGATAACACAATATGCGCAGCAGCCACGCCTTCATAACTCCAAACACCTGCATTAGTTACAGTTTCTCCGGTGATACTCCAACCACCCCATGACTTCGTTATTCCCAAACGAGTCATGAAAGGGATAACGAACATGCCTTGTCTCCACATGGGATCAAGAACAGGATCGGATGGATCAAAAACTGCTAACTCATACAAAGCCATTGAACCAGCCCAACCGGAAACTAACGCTGTGTGCATTATATGTACAGCAATTGAACGGCCAGGATCATTTGATACAACGGTATGGACACGGTACCAAGGCGGACCCATGCATATACCCCTTTCTCAAAGGGGAGTAGACACTACGTAACTTTATTGCATTCAAGGGCTGTTATACGATGCTAAAACCTTATCCAATCATACAGGGATTCACATCTATTTACAGTTATACGTGATGAGATATTGAGATACCAATTCCCTTCTTTCTCACAATGAAGAGGAGCAGGAATAGTTTAGCATCTCTTGATTCAGCATAACAATAAATATATTGGTCCCATCAAACATCGGAGTGATTCAAATAATAGATGATGCATAGTTTAGAATAGGGTTCAATATCGTGCTTGACTAAACCGAGGAGCTTAATGGTATTATATACTCTATGTGTGTAATTAGGTAAAGTACACTCCAATGGATTGGTTATTCGAACGGAGACTCAAACAGAGGTTCAATTTTTTCATCTATCCATATCCATATGAGTTACTATCTTTTACAATCTATATCAATTTTTTTTTTATTGATTGATAAAATCAAATATATATATATATATATTTGATAGATGAATCAGTTTTCTTATTCATTGGCATCAAAGTCTATTTTATTGGACAATCATAAGGAACAAACGAAATATGAGCTTCTAACTTCTAAGGTATTACATTGTTAGATGCTTCCCATTAAGTTAAGGGGTCCCGAAAAAGCTCTGAAATAACTAACTTACTTGTCAAATATTAGAAAAAAGAATTTATTATGTTATGATTTTCCATCCTTCGTACCCCGATCCAATTCATCATATTGACTGTTCTGTTCCATTTTTTTCTTCCGGTTGTTGATACAGATCCATGATTGAGAGAATTATCATAGAAAATTATGTAATCTCTCCTTCGGAAGGACGGAAGGATTTTAGTAATTGTTATCTCTCCATTGCATCAGGTTCATGTTCGGAAAAAGTAGACCTAATATCCAATATTTGTTTTTTGATTTATTTCATTGGTATGCATTGGTCCATGCCGCTTTCGCCTTGTGTATCAATCATATCATGTGTATGAAATGGAACTATAATATGATTTACTACGCCTATTGATGAAATCACTAGAGATTCTGTAGGTCTATATAATTGATACAATCTTTTTTCCCGATCAATTATGCTCTCGTATTGGGAGGCAATATAATATTTGGTCCTCAAGAAACGCCCATTGGTGTTCCGAAAGTATCCCTTCGAATCTTCGGAGAGGAAGATATAGTTTGGATTGACGTACAGTGCGACTTGTTTGAAATATTCGATTATACGGAATCTTCCCGTCATTCCTTCCGATTGAGATGCTTCTATCTCACTTAAGATTGACTAAATGCTCAGTAATCTAAAGCGTGAGATCTCTCACAGAAAAAAAAATATTTATCAATCATGATAATCTATGGCTAGCCAAAACTAATAAAGAGTATTCAGGCTTCGTTCAACGAAACAAACAACTGATCAAAGATTAATCATTCTTGATCATGATGAAATGATATGGACAAGCATTTCTAGCAGAAGTAAGAATAGAGTGGAAAAATGGCAGTAGATCTACTTGCTCCATATGTGCGAGTAACAGTCGGATAGATATTTCCCCGAAGTGGAGCATAAACCTAAGGATCTTATTAAGAATCTATTTGAAAACAAGGGAATTCTGCTGAAAATAAAATCATTGAATTGGACATCAGTTAATAGGTAGTTCAATAAGTTGAAAATGGGACACTTTGGAAACAAAGACAAACTTGAACTGGAAGTGGTAAGACTCATCCTTTGAGATGAAAGAAAGATTTTTTTTTTTATCTAACCAAAAGGTTTTTTATAGAAAATGGGTATCGGGAGAAAGAAATACCTAACTTTTTCAACTGCTCGAGCCGTATGCACTTAAAAGTGCGTGTGCGGTTCCAAAGGAAGAAAAGCTATAAATCTATCCTAATCAACCGACTTTATCGAGAAAGATTGTTGTTTTTGGGCCAGCACATAGATGATGAAATTGCAAATCAAACTATTTGTATTCTGATGTACCTGAATGGAGAAGATCAGAGTAAGGATATTTATTTATATATTAATTCTCCTGGCGGAGCAGTATTAGCAGGAATATCTGTCTATGATATTATGCAATATATAATACCAGATGTAAACACTATCTGTGTGGGATTAGCTGCTTCAATGGGATCTTTCATTTTAGCTGGAGGAGAAATTACTAAACGTATAGCGCTACCCCACGCTCCGCGCCAATGAGTCTTTGTTTGATGGATAGAAAAAGGATGTGAAGAAAAAACTAACTATGCCTGCGCCAACGAATGGAGGGTAATAATAGCATGGCATACGAAACTTGATACAACCGTAATAAAGAAAACTTGAAGTATCGGGATAGTAAACACAATCGTGGCTATTTTTTTTTTTTTATTCTCCGATCAATTTGATCCTATATCTCCTGGGGTCTATTCCAGCGTCGTAAACTCCCAGAAGAATATCGGAGAAAAAGGAAATATGGCCATATAACATCGATAAAAGAAACTTTGGGATTGCTGAATGAGGGAATGTATGGAGCAATGGAACCATCACAGTATCTTCCTTTTCTGAAAGAAAAAGATGGTACATAGATTATCTTATTCATCTATCTTCGATATCCAGAATATTTACTATCTAATATTGTATAATAAATAACAATAATATTATTGTTATTTATTATGACGAATTATATAAAAAATTGTTTTCAATCTATTATGGAGCTGTATGCACCAAAAATGCTTGTACGGTTCATTAAATCAAGTCTTTCTCAAATAGAGGAAGAAAGAATAAAAAGTAAATAAGCATTTATTAATAGGGTGATGATTCATCAACCCGGTAGTTCTTTCTATGATGGACAAGCGGGAGAATGTCTTGTGGAAGCAGAAGAGATGTTGAAACTTCGCGACTGCGTTACTAAAATTTATGTACAAAGAACAGGGAAACCTTTATGGGTAGTCTCTGAAGATATGGAAAGAGATGTTTTTATGTCAGCGGAAGAAGCTAAAGTTTATGGCATTACTGATCCTATAGCTGTAGAAACTTCTTCGAACTCTCTAATTAATAGCTGATTTAAAAAAATTAACTAGAATTTTCGAGAAGAAAATAAATTCCCTACTTATGGTAAATATACAAGTGATCGGTGTGACAGATCCAAAAGTAGGAACAATAGTTTGCATATGATAAATAAATCCTATAAATGAAAAATCGACGAATTATAAGATTTATTAATACGAAATATAATAAGAGTCATAAAGTTTCGATTTAGTTCCGATCTTTCTAGAAATTTCTTTCACTTTCAAGAGAATAAAAAGAAACTTCTAAGGATTAGTTTTTGAATCTCATAATAAACTCTTAGGGTTAGGATCAATCCGAACCAGTAAATCCTGCATACCGTACTAAGAATGCCTACTATTCAACAACTCATTAGGAATCGAAGACAGCCAATAGGAGATAGAACAAAATCCCCTGCCCTTCGAGGATGTCCTCAGCGTAGAGGAGTATGTACCAGGGTGTATGTGCGACTCGTTTAGATCGTAAGCTCGAGGTGCAGGGGGATCGATATGGCAGGAGAATCCCCTCACTATAGTAAGTACAGATCTATCATCCACCAATCTTGGGGATGAAATTTATGGTTTCTATTGGTGCAAATCCGATCACCCCGATGCAGGATGAAAAGCAATTTCTCAATGGTAGCGAATGGTCATCAATCCATTGAGCGAGGAAGAAAATGCAATTCGAAAAGCATGATGCTTATATCGCATCGCCGCAAAAACGGACTTACAAGGTAAGCTGCCCAGCCAACCCTCACGATCACACGCCGTTATTGTATGGATAAGTCTTATTGTAAGAAGACTTTTTTTTGCTCGATGAATCGGGTGGAGCTGGGGATCAGAAACTATACGAGTCACTGGTAACATTCTCATTTCGTTTTGAGAAATAAGAGGCTCCGGCGTATAGGGGGTACCCCACCGTTTAAGAAGAAACTATAGAAACGATGGAATCCCGGATTTTTCTCAGTTCAAGGTCCCATCCCTTGCTCACTGAGCAGATGCCCAATCCAAAAAATTTGTGGATGGGAAGGTTGAAGTAGCAAAAGCCACGGGAATCTTTATTCCCTACATCAGAAAGATCGGTGGTCTCATTCCATGAAGGATAGTAAAGATAAAGCGGACCTTATGTAAAAGATGCCATTCTATCGAATAGCATCCTATTCGATGTACATCCGAAAAATACAATGGTAATTTCAATAATATTTCTTTAATCGCCATAATATTGTGATAATCACAACGAAGCGGGTGTTTTAATCAACTCAACAATATCCATCATCCTTTGCTCCTATTTATCATTCGAAGAAACAGAGCAAAATCTATTATAAAGAATATTCAAATATAAGAATTTTTACATTCATTCTTCATTTAAATATTTAGTGATTTTTTATATAGTAAGCAACAACGACTAGAGTTAAACGTGGCTACGTGGCTCGGAAACACCGGAAAGATATTATTCAACTCACATCAGGGTTTCGAGGAGCTCATTCGAGAATCTTTCGAACCGGTAAACAGCAAGTAATAAAGGCTTTAGTTTCTCCTCATCGAGATAAAGGTAAACGAAAAAGAGATTTTCGTCGTCTATGGATTACCCGGATCAATGCAGCAGCCCGAAACAATGGAGTTTCTTATACTAAATCTATTCAACATTCATACAAAAACCAGGTTTTTTTGAATCGTAAAATACTCGCGCAGATAGCTATATTGGATATTAGTAGCTCTTCCACAATTTTGAGAGAGGTTAACGAATAATAGATAGAGGGATAAGGTATAAAAACCTCTCCGGGGATTGATTCACTCCGGGGAGGTATAAACATCGAGAGAATTACTAAATCTCGGGAATGAATAAATAGATAGATAAAGTCAAGATCCCCTCTTTTCCATAAGACATAAGAGAATCGAGATCTTTTTCCTTATGTGACCTATTTCGATTTCATCTTAATTAATGAGATTTATTATTAATAATACCCAATTAACTTTCGTTATTGACAAAAGGTAACAAAGCTAAAATACGAGCGCGTTTAACAGCAATAGTCATTAAACGTTGTTGTTTCGAGGTTAATCTATTCATTCGTTTGGATAAGATTTTTCCCCGCTTGCTAATAAATCCGCAAAGTAAACTTATATTCTTATAATCAACAGTTTCTCCTGATCTAATTGGTGGCGAACGTTTACGAGAAGATCGCTCAGATTTGCCCATGGTTTGTTTCACGAACCTCCCCAATACTGCTTATTTTCCTATTTCTTTGTGAATAGTATGTTGATAACAATAAGGACAAAACTTTTTCAATTCCATTCGAGTAGGCGTATTGCGACGATTTTTCCGAGTAGTATATCTGGAAACACCTGAATGTTTTTCATTACCGTTTCGGACACAACTAGTACATTCTGAAGTAATTGTTACTCTCACATTTTTACTCTCAGCCATAATTTTTTGAATCTTGAAAAGACAAATGAGTTTCCGATCTTATGGCGAAAAATCTAATAATGAAAAATTTTAAGAAAAAACTTTTCATTATTAGAGATATTCAATAAGATTCTCTATTTTTTCGATGAAGTCAAATTTTCAAGCTCATCTTTTTCCCATTGGAACTTGATTCTTCGATAAGACTTAATTCAAATATTTATTTGGGAGTTTCCAACCAATAGGTTAACTCAAAAGGTGGTCAAACTCGAAATGGTAAAAGGGTATACTATCCTTGGGGAAGAGGAAGAACTAAAGCATCCGGGGAAGAACGATTAATCTCTGTCGATAAACCAGCTGAAGATCCGAACCACAACGTAGCTACAACAGGCGCTGTGGAAAGATATGTTTTTACATCTTGCATTGCAAGTTCCTCCCCCTAAATCACTTTCTTCCGGCTTTCAGAAACTGGATTGAAAAGATTCTTACTAAATTTTGAAATAATTGAAATATTCATTTTTCTACGAAGGTTCATATAAGTAAGTAATGACAGAGTAATAGAAATAAGCGAAATCTATTCTTTCTTACTAAATCTTTGAGACTTCTTAAGTGATTTATTAGTAATTAATTTTATTAAATTCTTTCCTGTGTACGTTACTATTTCCATTCTACCTTGATAAATCAGTAAAAAATAGATAATAATTTATTTGAATTTCTATCTACTATTAAATAACTAAATGAATAAATAGTATCAAATACGATCATCTCATCACTTAATTATTCGAATTCCAAGAATAATAATTATTTACGATGAATGGTTGTTCTCCAGTATAGTATCCCTCATCAAAAAGTATTTTATTGAACAAGTCACAAATCTTTTCATAGGGGAAATACAAAAGTTTCAATTTCAATGTTCTTGTATATAAGATCCCCTTGTTTTTAAGAATCCTATAAAAAAAAAATAAAAAAAAAAAAAAAAAAATAGTTAAATTATTAGAATTATTCCATAACAGATTGCGATACAGGAAAGGACGATGAGGAAATAGGGATGGGACGATGTAGGCAAGAGGCTTTAAATAAAGTATTTAAATAAAGTACAATCCATCTTGTATGAAAGTTGGGAGGGATGTAGCGCAGCTCGGTAGCGCGTTTGTTTTGGGTACAAAATGTCGCAGGTTCGAATCCTGTCATCCCTAACCCGAATCTCATACGTATGAGAGATCTTCGAACGAATAGGTATTTGCGGAATACTAGCAATAAGTATTCAAGAAATAAGAGAGAATAAAAGAAGATTATCTCTCTATCCACGACCTCCTATGTGATGCGAAAAAAAAAAAAGCGCTCTTAGTTCAGTTCGGTAGAACGTAGGTCTCCAAAACCTGATGTCGTAGGTTCAAATCCTACAGAGCGTGATTTTGATAATAAAATTGAATTTGATGTGTTTTTTCCTTTTCCATAATCAAATTTTGAACTCAATTAGATTCATTGATAAAACAGCAAAATTTATTGATCAATTTGACCTCCCTAAGAAGGGAGGCAAGTGTGGGATGCTAAACGTAATCCAATCCTCGGTCAAAGATCCAATTGATCACCACGTCAGTATTGTGAATATGCAGTTACAAATAATCCAGCTGAAGTTGTTGGAATCGAACCTGATACGATTCCGGATGGCAAAGCTTCAACCGTTTCTTTCTGAGTTAACGAAGACAATATCTAACTTAGATAGTACCCAAGTTTGCTGTGAATCTCAATAACCACCATCTGGCAGAAAATTTTCCTTGATTTTCCCCGTCATTATTTTCTAGATAAGTTTTATCTTATTTGAGCCAGTAAGTGGAACTAAAGCTGGAGTTAGAGCAGCCAATAGGAATACGAAGTAGCTAGGTATAATAGACATAGAAAAAACTTTGAATGGTGATAACGAATTTAGTATACACCCTTGTAGAGCAATTACCTAAATCTCTTTATGATCCAAAAAATAAAGATTAATTTGAAGTACAAAATATCCAATTGAAACTAATTAGAGATTCTTTCTTATATTCGTCATTACCCTCGCGTAATAAGAATATGAAGAATATATGATTGGGAATGAGGAATATAAAAAATACTTTTTCATAAGTAAAAAAGGAAGAATTATATTCAAATAAACGTTATCCTAAATCACTTTTCATATTCGTATCGATTTCCAGTCTATTACGAATTCCTTTCGATCCAACTATTTTTACAGTTTCTCCAAAATAATTAATTTCTATCCCTATGCTATCGATATTGCTTCACAAACTATGAGGAAACAAAAATCTTATAAAGTCGTAGGAAAAGTTTTATCCATCTCATGTTGGAATGCAGGAATTCGATATCCACCTAATCTTCATTTGCATTTACCTCTAGACGAATACCCAGTAAGATTAAGCCATTAATGTGAGGCTCGGGATCGCGGGAATGTTACCTTCTGTAAACTAACTCATAATGGCTCAAAGTTTCACAGATCTTTAATCTAATTAATTGTAATAATCTCTATTCTTTACTCGGTCTTCCTTATTTGAAGAAACCTTTTGTATTGAGAATCGGTCGAAGAATATTTTTTTTTTTCGTAGGATAAATATTCGCTCTCTATTCACCTGTGCCACATCGGTGATCATATTCTCTGTGTAATCCGTGCGACCCAAATCCATGTGGAGTGAACATAATGTTGCGCGCACAGGAGTCCCATATTCTACATGGGCTGTAACACTCCCACTCTTTCTCCTGGAGCTGCATCAATATCAAAAGGCTGGCTTTACATTTGTTCGTAACCGCTAAAACCATAGTAATCCGTTGTAGTGGTTTTTCCCTCTGTGACCCATACGTCCAATGGTTCCAGTATTTAAACATTCATATAAGTTCTTTACGTTCAAAATCCTCTCATCTCAGGTCAGGTCATGCAAAATGATCTCAAGTCACTGGGTTTATTGAATATTGATTAAGTTAGTCAAACAATGCTAATGAAATGACCAAATTATTCAATCTTATTCTTTCTTTTTCCTTTCCTTTATTCCCATTGAAAGTTAGTTTTCTTGCTGCGTCGGAAGAACGCTAGCTATACTGGTCCAGTATGCTTCAAAGATACCCTTGGTACAAGGTTGACAATCTAACAAGGTTTAAAGGAGATATCAGTAGATTCCATATCTTCCGGTTTCGATCCTCCATGATGGAATCAATTCCTCCTCGCGTCTACAAAGAATATATAACACGGAGCTAACCATGTCTGGGAATACGGGAGAGCGCCCTTTCGCCGACATTATTACCAGTATTCGGTACTGGGTAATTCATAGCATTACTATACCTCCCTTGTTCATTGCAGGTTGGTCATTCGTCAGCACAGGTTTGGCTTACGATGTGTTCGGGAGTCCTCGGCCAAATGAGTATTTTACGGAGAGCCGACAAGAGGTTCCATTAATAACCGGCCGTTTCAATTCGTTGGAACAAGTCGATGAATTTACTAGATCTTTGTAGGAGGTATCAATGACTATAGATAGAACTTATCCAATTTTCACAGTTAGATGGCTGGCCATTCATGGACTAGCTGTACCTACGGTTTTCTCCCCAGGATCAATATCAGCAACGCAATCCATCCAACGATAAACCAACCTTATTTATCTGGAGCGTGAAGAAGCTACGACACAACCAAATCCGAACAAACAGAGTGTGGAATCAAATCGTACCAGCCTCTATTGGGGGTTGTTACTAATCCTTGTACTTGCTGTTCCATTTCCCAGTCACTTTTCTAATTAATAACGGTATAAACTTTCTTGCCTCATACGGAAAGATCCAAGATTCTAATTGTCCGTGACCGTCCATGTCTCGGAGTCATGACTACCCAATGGAATGTGAGGGGAGTAGGATAAATGGCCAATACCACCGGAAGGATTCCCCTGTGGCTAATAGGTACCGTAGTTGGTACCCCTGTGATCGGTCCAGTAGGTATTTCTTTTCATGGCCCATACTCCGGATTAGGGTCATCCCCGTAATAATTGAATCGACTGGATAGATAAACCTGAACCTGTATAAGGAATACTGTAATGCAAGGGTAGGTTAGTTCGCCCAGACTCAATAGATAATAAAACTTTGCTCATTTTGAGCTTGAAATGAGCAAAGTTTTAATAATAATAATTTATTTATTGAGTCTTCCGGTTCCAATAAGAAATAAGAAAGATTAACGAAATATAATAAGATTCCTGAGAATCTTATTATTCCATAAATTTATCTAATAATTTTAAATAAAATAAAAATCAATTGATAATATGTCATCACATCATTTAGTGACATTTTTATCATGCAGATAAATCTTTTAGCATCTTTCAAAAAAAAATTTTTTAATCGATTTATCATAAGTTTTTCTTATCTTATTAAAATAAAATAAAAATAATTTACGAATCAATAATCTTGCTAGAACAACAAATTACTATCCTTTTCCAAAAATTGAATGTGGTGAATTACTATTCACTTTCGTAAAGGCTGAGATTATGCTATGGAAATTCCATGTTTTTTATATGGGATTTGGAGCGTAATTCGGGCCGGGGAGAAGAACACCTTCGAAACGAGCCAGGGAGTTGGGACCCCATGTGTTTCTGCAATAAACAACATAAGCCTTTTTTATATACCATTCATCTGTTTTCCACTCTTTATAAGATAAGCTAGAAGAATTCTCAGAAGGATATGCAGAACATATTCTCTTGGTAATTGGTGAACAAGGTCAAAAGGATCGCGGGCTTTTCCTGTACCTCAATATGAAAATCAACTTCGATTTTTTGGGGGGAAGAAGATGGTGATATTTCTAAGGGTTCGTCCGTCTCTCCTCCATACGTTACGTCTGTGGATCTGTTTCAGAATATTATATTCTTGGTAAGAACAAAGGTCATTCGCTTCAAGTAAATAGAAGAGCTTTATGATATGTTGTTCCCCGGAATAGAAATAGTTTTTTGATCTAGAATAGATATATATCTATCTATATATATCTATTCTAGATTCATTTTATTTTATCTTGAGAGATATTATAAATAAATAAATAAATAGATAAGGAAGATTCTTTTATAGTATCTAAAATAGGAATATATAGGGAATAAAAGAAGATCATTCGGCAAGCTGATATGCTATGTCTTAATGCTTGCTGAGTCACCCCTTCTGAAATACATATTTTGATGTGGTATCCCCAATAATTTATAGTAGTAAAGGAAAGGGATAATGATATTCCAGACTGACTCTCAGTCTCTGAAGAAACCGTTACCATACATATTATACGAATGTATAGAAACTGAAATCGATGATCTCATTACACATTAGCAATCGATATAAGAAATGAAATGGGGATTCTACTGATCAGGCGCTTCGGTTAACTTTGTTTCGAACAATATATAAACTGAATCTAAAAATTCATTTCAGCTAATTGGACTTTTTCAAATTGTTTCTTTTTGAGTACTAGGAATATCTGTGCTAAAACAACCGATGCGAGGAATAACAAAAGACCTTGAGCACGTAACGGATCCTGAAGTACTATTTCCGCATCTCCCTGACCAAAACCACCTACATTAGGATTATTAGTTAATGGTTGATCAATCTTAATTAATTCACCTTCTGAAATAATGAGTTCTGGTCCTGGGGGTACAATATCAACCACCGGACGGCCGTCCAATGTATTCTCAATCGTTATTTCATACCCACCTTTCTCTCTACGTAATATTTTGCTTACCTTACCCGTGGCTGAAGCATTATAAACCGTATTGTTGCTTTTGCTCCCATCGGGATAAATTTGTCCCCTTCCCCTATTGCCACCCACATATATAGGATATTTCAAGAAATAAGCTTCTTTATTAGTAGCAGGGTCTGGTGAAAGAATGGGAAACACAATCTCACTGTATTTTCCACCCGGAACAGGACCTATTACCAGAATATTTTTTCTATCAGGACGATAAGTCTGAAAATAAAGATTACCCATTTTTTCTTTAATCTCGGGGGGAATACGATCAGGAGGAGCTAATTCAAATCCTTCAGGTAAGATAAGAACAGCTCCCACGTTCAAAGCCCCTTTCTTACCATTAGCAAGTACTTGTTTTATTTGCGTATCATAAGGGATTTTAACAACTGCCTCAAATACGGTATCCGGGAGTACAGATTGTGGAACTTCGATATCCACAGGTTTTTCAGCTAAGTAACAATTGGCACATACGATACGTCCAGTTGCCTCTCGAGGGTTCTCGTAACTTTGCTGTGCAAAAATTGGATATGCTTCCGGGATAGATGGCCAAGCTATTGTAGTCATTATGATCAAGATCGGAATCGATCGAGTCACCAACTTTATCATCCAATCATAAGTAATTTTTTTCTGCATGGTTCGATTATTTGTTCTAAATATTTCCACGAGTTGGGTGCCTTCAACATCCCAGTTGTTACAATAGCTACCTGTGCCCGCAACTCCGCCATTATAGTAACAATAAAGGTGGAAAATGAAAAGTGTATATATACTTCTATTCTCAATTGATTCGAAACGGAAATAGCCGGCAATTCATTCTGTTCTGGGGTAAAAAAAAAAATACTATTCTCAAGTAAGACCAATAATAAAAACAACCCTTTTTATTCATTCGTTGTATGATGAGTGGCTACGATCGAAGGAGATATACGATTTGAATGACGGAAAATCCAATGTTTAAAAACTGTATCTGAAATGACTGGAAAGGTTGAAACAAAGCGGGATACTATATTTTTGTTACGAGCGAATCCTAAATGTGATAAAAAAGAATCTATGTATATTTCCCAACCATGAGGCGAGTGGAACCCAATACGTGGATCGGTGAATAAAGGAATGGAGAAAGCTTTCATTGTATCACTCAAGCTATAAAATAATTCTTGAATCCAGGGATTGAGAACAGCGAGCCTCTCTCCATCCAGAATGAGCAAGGCACTTAAAGTAGCAAAATAGATTATATCTGTTAATAGATGCGGAATAGCCTGAATACTCTCTTCATTGTGCATTGTTATTAATTGAATTGTTTTTTCATGAATCTTCATATTGAGATCTTGTGATTGAGCTTTTAGAGAATTTAACATCATTTTATCTAACCGAAGGAGTTCTTCCACTTCCCGGAGCCTCTCTAAGGCTCTCTCTTCCCGGAAAAAATTAGTAAAAATTTGAGATTGGTAAGTATTCCACCAATTTTCAATCCGAGGTTCCAAAAACCATCCTTTTAAGAAGATTGAAATTCCGCAAGGGATAAGTATTGAACATCCAATATATTGTAGAGGGGCTAGTGTTTGATACTTAGCCAATTGGAATTCATGAAGTACTAATGAACTTGACTGACCTATCAACCCTGTTTGGAATCCAGATGAAGTACGAGTTATGGAACGAGGTACAAGACCTATAGATTCATAAACTACCGTGGTGATTATCGAATCTTTTGACTCCGAGAAGGATAATCTTTTTTCCGAGGTATCCTCCATTTTGGGCAGGGAAGGAAGAAGGAAATAATATCGTTTCCAATTATCTGGATCATTCGGAGTTGCCTCAATCCAAGCTAATTTTCTATTCATTTGTTCGATCTTATTCGACTCTCTCCTAAATAAGTCACTTGAAACAATATAATTTTTATTTTGAAAGTTCCTATAATCAAAAAATATTTTTTTTTCAAATGTTTTCTTAATTTTTTTTGAAGCTCTTGGCTCTCGAGGAGTAGAAAGGAAAAATGGAATATTCGACGGGTATAACCAAATATTATAAAGATTTGATTCTGGTAAAATGCAAAACCGTTGATCAACGAAAATCGAATATGGATCAATAAAAATAGAAAAACCTTTTGATATAATCGATCTCAATTTATTCAAAAGATTTAGTGAATGAATGCTAATTTTACATTCTAAAACACTCCAATATATTATGAATACGGAGTTATTTAATTCCGTATTCATATGTGAAACGATAGCTTGCCGAGGGTGTCTCGAATATAAAATCGAACGTTTATAGGACAAATAATCTTTTTTGATATGCCGTATTCGCTTGCTAGCTTTATAAGCTCCTTCTAAAGAACGAGAAGGCACATTTGAGAACCACTGAAGAACTTTCGATTTCAAATTCGTGAGTGCTACTTATACTTCGACAAGAGGGAACCGCATAAGAAAGAACTTTTTGAATTCCTAAATTTCATCTTTCTACATTTTTATTATTTGTTATTCAACAACTAAAAAAATATCCATTTAATTTCTTTGGGGTTCATTTTCAAGTCTCTCGATCGATACGCGCAAGAAACGAGCCGACTCGGCAGCTTCTTCTTCCATATCTCCCAAGGTTAAGTGTTCATCGGTACGAGTCAAAGGAATATCCTGCTGACCTTTTACTTTCGTGTGGGGAGCACGCCGAGGATAAATACCTTCTTTAACTTCCACTCGTATCGCTTGGATATCTTTCATGGAAAATCGAATACGAATCCGACGATTTTCTCCGGGAAATCCCCAACGAGAAAGATAAACAACTCCTTCTCGTTTGTCAAATCGATTATAACCACTACCTGCATTCCGTGAAGTGGTACACCATAAATAGGGGCCGGAGAACGGACCTGCAATACCGTGGAAACACATTACAATCCCTTGTGGGACAAAAATAATTTGCTGAGATAATAATGAGGAAAGAGGTGTCAGATCCTTACCGAGATAACTGGAGATTCCAACCAGAAAGAATCCCAATGCACCCAACGAGACGATGCGGGCCCGACAAAAATTGCTTATTCTTCGAGACCCTGCTATAGGTTCCACCCGAAGCCATTCGGATTGCCAATTCGTAACAGAGTCTCCTGGATCTTATCTTGCTGAATGTCATGAGACAGAAATAGCGGGAATGATAGGACAAAATAGCAGATTTCAATTTCTTGTTCTAGAGGTCATTCATTTTTCCTCGACTATGTATATATCGACCAATATAAAAAGACTTTTCTTATCATATTATTATTATTACAGAGAGATTTTTTTTTCAAGAAAAGCCTTTTCGTTTCTTCATACAGGAACTAATATCCGATGTATGCTCTCCCTGAAAGACGGTGGTCCAAATAAATTTGAACTCGTTGCGGATGAAGAAACAAGAGATTCTTCAAATTCGTTCAAAATGTTTTTACCATACTTGTTTGAACAAGAAATAAAGACATTCTTTCATTCTCAAGTCTAGAAAAATATATTGATAAGATTATATTAGATCAAATTTTATACAATCTCGTCCTCCTCAATATATATGAACAAAAGGGCCATTGCAATCGCTGGAAAAACTAAACCTACTAGGGGCACGGAAATGGAATGTGAGTAAGAAGCTGCTGTCGTAAAAAAATCACCTTAAATAATATATATATATTTTTTTTTGTAGGAATGAATAGGGAAACTAATTATAACTCTCTCGTGAGAGAGATTTATGAAAAATTATGTTTCTTCTCTATTGAAGATTTTGATTAATAATTCTCTGAAAAATTATTTTTGATTCAATATTTTTTTTTTTTTTTATCAAACCCAAATTGAGTTAAATATCTTCCCATTAGAATATTAACACTTAAATAAGATTGTATTAGTGTTATAATCTTTTCGTATACGAAGAGATTATAACACTTAAGTGGTGAAAGAATGGAATAAAAACTGATTTGATAAGTAAAAAATCTTTGGATGAGGATCAACTGATGATAGGGGATGAAAAACAGCAGTGGATCGAAGAAAAGACAGAACGTAATAATTATCTAGAATAATAATTATCACGTTCTTTACAGGGAGCTGAATCATAACCATAACATAAGATTTGATTTTTTTTACTTGGCAAATAAAAGGTTACGTAAAACAATCAATTAAATTAAGCCATGATCAAATAAAGATTCAACTTTAACTGTTAGACGTAATGAATGTGGTTTCGATTACTCTTTAAACTGCGAATGCAACGCATACTTTAGGTCCGGCAATAAATAATGAATGGAATAATATCTCCCAACATACCGAAACTCGCGGTAGTTTCACCAGTTGATGTAAGAATTACTATAATAAATTTTTCTATGCTTGATGAATATATGGAGCAGGAGGAATCTTAGCCATTTGCGTTGAACTCAAAATTTTTTCTTTTCTTATGTAATGTACACACTCCCTCACACAATAATTAAATTAATGGTATAAATCTTCTGGTAACGTATTTGATAGGGCACCCTTTCACCTACCATGGGGCCCGTCCAAACGAATTCCCATGAGGCTTTCGATTTACCCATACTCAACTGAATAACATCAGTTGAACCTGTTCGTTTTTAATAAAAAGTAATACGATTTTTATAAGAATTTCTATCATAGAATCTAATAAAACATCGAGTCATCATGTTTTTGAGATGCCGGGTGCCACGATCAAATGAAGGTTCAATTCTTTCTGTACCAATCATTCCCGGATGATTATCCACGTTCTTCACGAATGATGATGCGTGCGTCTATTTTGTCTCGAGTCGTTTGAAGCATTTTTGTTCTTACGACTGTCACACACAATCCGTGATCCTCTATTAATAGTCTTAACTTCTATATAGTTTTTTTGTCTATATTCATATTTGTATCATCTTCTTTTTCAGAAATTTTGATAGTTATAGAGTTTATAATTGATTCATTTAATCTGCGCTTATTTTCAAACCAATTTGTTGAAGACTCTCCAACAATAAAATATATATATATATTCGCACTTTGCAAGTTTTTCTATCTCTCCCATTAAAAAGCTCGACTATACAAATTCAAAATTATAATATTCTGATCTAATAGAAAAATAGGATTTTGCATTATTAATCCGAGATAGAATGATTCGATGCAAAAACGTAATTATTAAATTGGATGCTTGCTTGAATGGTAATCCCTATCTTTTATGATTGATGGTACGATAGAACCCTTTCCCGGTTATCCAATGGAATTCATTCAGATTGGAAAAACAATTTGAATAAGGAAAAACTCTGATTTTTTGGTTAGAAAAAAATTCTATGTTCCAATATCGAATATAGAAATAGTATATACATATTCTTTTTCGGTGGGCTAGAAGGGATTTGAACCCTTGACTTCATGGTTCAAAACCATGGGCTCGGATCCACCGAGCTGCAAACCCTATTGAAATGGGATGGAATCTTGACTGAAAAACTCAGTTTTTAGTGATTTTCCCCTAAGATAAGATTCGGTTATTGTTTTTTATCCTTTAAAGAGGAAGAATATGTTTTTCTATTCTTCCTTCACCTTAATCTCTTTCCAAAGATTAGGGTGAAAGAAAAATGAATCAACTAGTGAAACTAACTAAATTACAGTGTGTCAATCGTCTCAAATTCAAACTTGATTTCTTTCCATACTTCGCAAGCAGCAGCTAGTTCAGGACTCCATTTACAAGCTTCGCGAATAACCTCATTACCTTCACGAGCAAGATCACGTCCTTCGTTACGAGCTTGTACACAAGCTTCTAAAGCAACTCGGTTAGCTACCGCACCTGGTGCATTCCCCCAGGGGTGTCCCAAAGTTCCACCACCGAATTGTAATACAGAATCATCTCCAAAGATTTCGGTCAGAGCGGGCATATGCCAAACGTGAATACCCCCTGAAGCTACAGGCAAAACACCAGGCATAGATACCCAATCTTGGGTAAAATAAATACCACGACTTCGGTCTTTTTCAATGTAGTCGTCACGAAGTAGATCAACAAAACCTAAGGTTACTTCACGTTCCCCCTCGAGTTTACCCACCACAGTACCGGAGTGAATGTGATCCCCACCGGACATACGCAATGCTTTAGCTAATACACGGAAGTGAATACCATGGTTTCTCTGTCTGTCAATAACAGCATGCATTGCACGGTGAATGTGAAGGAGTAGACCATTGTCCCGACAATAATGGGCTAAACTAGTATTTGCGGTAAAACCTCCTGTCAAATAGTCATGCATGACAATAGGCGCTCCCAATTCTCTAGCAAATACCGCCCTTTTTATCATTTCCTCACATGTACCTGCGGTAGCATTCAGGTAATGGCCCTTAATCTCACCCGTTTCCGCTTGAGATTTATTAATAGCTTCTGCTACGAATAAGAAACGGTCTCTCCAACGCATAAACGGTTGAGAATTTACGTTTTCATCATCTTTAGTAAAATCAAGTCCACCACGAAGACATTCATACACAGCTCTACCGTAGTTTTTAGCGGATAAACCTAATTTCGGTTTAATAGTACATCCCAATAAAGGACGACCATATTTGTTCAATTTATCTCTTTCAACTTGGATACCGTGAGGTGGACCTTGGAAGGTTTTGGAATATGCAGGAGGAATTCGCAAATCTTCCAAACGTAGAGCTCGTAAGGCTTTAAATCCAAATACATTACCTACAATGGAAGTGAACATGTTAGTAACAGAACCTTCCTCGAACAGATCCAAAGGATAAGCTACATAGGCAATATATTGATTTTCTTCTCCAGCAACGGGTTCGATGTCATAGCATCGACCTTTGTAACGATCAAGGCTAGTAAGTCCATCGGTCCAGACAGTGGTCCATGTACCGGTGGAAGATTCAGCAGCTACTGCGGCTCCTGCTTCCTCAGGCGGTACTCCGGGTTGGGGAGTCATTCGGAATGCTGCCAGAATATCAGTGTCTTTGGTCTTATAATCAGGAGTATAATAAGTTAATCTGTAATCTTTAACACCAGCTTTGAATCCAACACTCGCTTTAGTCTCCGTTTGTGGTGACGTGGGTCCCTCCCTACAATTCAATTGATAACTCTTGCAAGGATAAGGTCTGCTCGACAAATGCTCAAAATTTTTGCAAGACGATGAATAGAATATCCGTCCTACTATACTATACTATACTATACTTGCCTATCTTCGGGCGGAGATACTTCCCCGATGGTGAAACACTACCATTGTATATTGTTCTTAATATGTGATGCAACCTAGTTGCTTTAATTTTAGTGAGATCTTCATCTTAGTAAGTCTTTTTTTTTTTTTTTTTCTTCTTCGAACAAAGCTGAAACATTTGTTTCCAAACAAATATTTGCGTAGATATCAATTACTTTTTGAGGAGAGAGAATGAAAGGAGGAGCAGCTCCTTTCTGCGCCACTTACACCAACGCCTCCGGAAACAAAGGATAATGCCCAATTAATTTATTATTCATTACCTGGAAGAAAATACTTTTGATATAGGAGGTGCAGATTCTGTTCAAGTTTCTTCCTGAGTCTTACCCAGATTGACCCAGAACCTCTTAAGTGTTAAACTGGTCGGTTGATGAGAATAGAAAGAAATTAAAGTATTCGATTTTCAAATGAGAAAAAAAAAAAAAAAAAAAATAAAAGAGCTAATTAGTATTTATGATCGAAATTCCCATTCTACATAGAATTCCGTGAAAGTCCTTCATTTTCACCTAAGAATAGAATAGAATAGAAAGAACTCTCTTACACATATTGGGAGTATGAGCTAGAATAGAAATTGACTAATTTATATTGAATGTGAATAGGTAAAGCGAAATGTAAGTGTAACTTTATTCATTCATTATTAACCGATCGACTTGATACCAAGGATCTTTATCAGTAAAATCAGCAAACAAATTTAATACTATTGGAATCTCATGAAAAAAAATCCTTTTGCTCTTGGGGCACTTATTGACGGGAATGTAGGACAAATTACTCAGATTATTGGTCCAGTCTTAGATGTGGTTTTTCCTCCAGGTAAGATGCCCAATATTTATAACTCTTTAATAGTCAAAGGCCAAAATCCGGCTGGTCAAGAGATTAGTGTTACTTGTGAAGTACAACAATTATTGGGAAATAATAAGGTTAGAACTGTAGCTATGAGTGCTACGGATGGTCTAACTAGAGGAATGGAAGTTATTGACACAGGAGCCCCTCTAAGTGTGCCAGTTGGTGAAGCTACTCTTGGACGAATCTTTAATGTTCTTGGAGAACCCGTTGATAATTCAGGTCCCGTAGATGCTAGCACAACATTTCCTATTCATAGACCTGCTCCAGCCTTTACACAGTTAGATACTAAATTATCAATTTTTGAAACAGGAATTAAAGTAGTAGATCTTTTAGCTCCTTACCGTCGTGGAGGAAAGATTGGATTATTTGGAGGAGCTGGGGTGGGAAAAACAGTACTAATCATGGAACTGATCAACAACATTGCTAAGGCTCATGGAGGCGTATCCGTATTTGCTGGAGTGGGAGAACGTACCCGCGAAGGGAATGACCTCTACATGGAAATGAAAGAATCAAAAGTGATTAACGAACAAAACATTTCAGAGTCAAAAGTAGCCTTAGTCTATGGTCAGATGAATGAATCACCAGGAGCTCGTATGAGAGTTGGTTTAACCGCTCTAACCATGGCCGAATATTTTCGAGATGTTAATAAGCAAGACGTACTTCTATTCATTGACAATATCTTTCGTTTCGTTCAAGCAGGATCTGAAGTTTCTGCTTTATTAGGTAGAATGCCTTCTGCTGTGGGCTACCAACCAACTCTCAGCACAGAAATGGGTTCTTTGCAAGAAAGAATTACTTCCACAAAGGAGGGATCTATAACCTCCATTCAGGCAGTTTATGTACCTGCGGACGATTTGACTGACCCTGCCCCTGCTACAACATTTGCACACCTAGATGCTACTACTGTACTATCGAGAGGATTAGCTGCCAAAGGCATTTATCCAGCTGTAGATCCTTTAGATTCAACTTCTACTATGCTTCAACCTTGGATTGTGGGCGAACAACATTACGAAACTGCGCAGGGAGTTAAGCAAACTTTACAACGTTATAAAGAACTTCAAGACATTATAGCTATTCTTGGACTCGATGAATTATCGGAGGAGGATCGTTTAACTGTAGCAAGAGCACGAAAGATCGAACGTTTCTTATCACAACCTTTTTTTGTAGCAGAGGTCTTTACTGGTTCTCCGGGAAAATATGTTACTCTCGTAGAAACGATCAAAGGATTCCAAATGATCCTTTCCGGAGAATTGGATGGTCTCCCCGAACAAGCTTTTTATTTGGTAGGTAATATTGATGAAGCTACCGCGAAGGCTGCAACCTTACAAGCATTTGGAGAGTGAAGAAAATGACCCTAAATCTTCGTGTAATGGCTCCTAATCGAACTGTCCGGAATTCAGAAGTTCAAGAGATCATTCTATCTACCAATAGTGGTCAAATTGGCGTATTACCTAATCACGCTCCACTTCTTACAGCTTTGGATATAGGAATTATGAAAGTACGTCTCAATGGGCAATGGTCTACTATGGCGTTAATGGGCGGGTTTGCTATGATGGACAATAATCAAATAACTATATTGGTAAATGAGGCGGAAGAAGCTACAGAGATCGATCCTGAAGAGGCTCGAGAGGCTTTCCAAAAAGCTCAGACTGACCTGGCTCAGGTTGAAGGTAGAAAACAAACTATTGAGGCTAATTTGGCGTCCAAAAGAGCTAAAGCACGGTTAGAAGCTATCAATACTACTTTTTCTTCTGCTTCTAATTAAACTATTCTTTAGTAAGTTTAAACTATTTTTTAGTAAGTAACGGAGAGAAACGGATTTCCAAACAAAAACAAAACCTTTCTCTTTCTACTAAAAAAAAAAATTACTTTTTTACTAAGAGATTGATTATTAAAACTTATTAGGTGCTATTGATCCTTCAATAGAATCTAATAAGTTTTACCTACTATTGGATTTGAACCAATGACTCTCGCCGTATGAAAGCGATACTCTAACCGCTGAGTTAAGTAGGTCATCTTCATTGTAACCATTGTTGCACTTATAAGCAACACGGTTTTGGCAATAATCCAATAAGATTTGTTAAAGCATTTTATATGATGCAATATCCACCTTGACAGAAGTTAATAGATAAAGTTATTATCTGAATGGAAGAAAAGGGCTATAGCTCAGCGGTAGAGCGCCTCGTTTACACGTGCGCCAATGCCTCTCAAAAAATGTTTATCGATTCATTCGATTCACATAAGAGATCTTATGTGAAATATCTATGTCTTACTCTATCGATCCAGGAGAACAGTAGCATGACAAAAAATTGGGATTGAAGTTTATCACTTAGATTCACAATTTAGTTAATGTTGATATGGTAAAATCCTATTTTATTCAATGCTAAGCATGATGGGGACAATACGAGGACCCCAAGATATTCTATTTTCGTTCTATGAACTTAAAGGTGTATAGAGTCTCATACTCTTTCCTCGAACAATAGAAACTCTTTTTGAGTAAATCAAATCCATGCTGGGAAATCAGGCAGACCTACGTCAACATGATAAACTTTTTGAAAGACTTTGGGATTGCTTTGGAAAATTTCTTTAAGCACACGGAGCCATCCCGTTATCTCTTTTTGGAAGAAGAAAGGATGGCGGACCAACTAATCCCTTCCTTGGTTGATGGAAGAGCCCAATGCGAGAAAGATGCATGTTGGGTTCCTAAAGCAGTTCAAAGCATATTCTCTAGGAAGAACAAGATTGAGCTGTTTCACCGAGAATGTCTACGGTTCGAATCCGTATAGCCCTACACCCTCTCTCCACCAGGTTCGGTATGGTACCTATAACCCATTATGTAAATGTTAATTCTTCCCGACCTCCGTAATATACCCAATTATTTCACAGTTATAGAAATTTCTATAAATTTAAATTAATAGGAATTTATGGTTGGGGAGAAGGAAAGGAGAGAATCGTTAGAAATATCGAAGCAGTTTTTCCTTCTCCATCGAATTTGATCCAAGGTATTTTTTTTTTTTTCGGGTAATGAATAATAGGATAATAAGACTCTCTTTGTTCTAAAAGACCTAAATCAATCAAAGATTTGGTTTTTTCGGTAAGGAATATTAGATTTTTTCTCAATGATCTTTATGGTATAAATCATAGCCATTTTCAAATGGTTGTGGCCGAGTCGCGTGGTTGTTAACCAATAAAAGAAGGTATGTATATGAATATCTTTCAACCTTTCTCTATTCTTTCCCAATGTTAAAACCTCATGATGAATATAATATGTCGAGGAAGCAGCTTAACAGGTACGTATAGGGAAATATCCTGCCGACATCACCGATCCCGTTGTTCATTCCATTCAGCGCCAAAAGCTCTTGGAAAGGCAAATTCGCACAATACCGGATCGTTACCACACAAAAAAAGTCGCCTCTTCATTTATTTGATTAATTGTTCGGTATGGTAAGTTGCGAAACAATTACACTTGCACGGGGCGCCGTCAAGAATATCACAAAGATACACATAGGTCAGGTAAACTATTGAAGTAAATGAAAATTAAATAAATAGATTGATCGATAGAATTTTCGTATTCTATATGCTACATGGTCCCACTCGATTAATGATCAATAAAATTTAAACAAGGGGATATATAATATATATGTATAGTAAATACTCCGTTTATTCATTCTTCGATAGGGATTCAATCGATAGAATCGACAATCCCATATAGTTCTATTTCACGGGAGTGTGTTCATGTTCTCAATCCCGAAATACAATTTTTTCTTGCTATTTTTACCAATAGCTAGCCTGATTCCCCTGGTAGCTTTTCCAATTTCCGGTGCTTTAGCACCTGTTAGTAAAGGACCAGAAAAGTTTATTAGTTACGAATCAGGTATAGAACCTATGGGAGATGCTCGGATCCAATTCCAGATTCGTTATTATATGTTTGCTCCAGTTCCTGTTACTCCCGATGTTGAAACAGTTTTCCCTTATCCATGGGCTATGAGTTTTCGCGAATTGGGTATACCTGCTTTCATCGAAGCTTTCATTCCTGTTATTATTCCAATCGTTGGTTCGGTTTATGCACGGCGGAGAGGAGCATCAGAATGGTCTTAACCTATAAATATTTTAGCTGTGAAAATAAGATTGATAATTTTATAAAGCCAGTGATAAATTCAATAGATTCATCTTTACTTGATCGGACAACTCCAAATTCGATTGTCTTAACTACTTTTAATGATCTTCCGAATCGGGCTAGGCTTTCCAGTTTATGGCCACTTCCCTATGGTACCAGTTGTTGTTTTATCGAATCCGCCCCGTTAATTGGTTCACGATTTGATTCCGATCGTTATGGTCTGGTGCCAAGATCCAGTCCCAGACAAGCTGACCTCATAATAACGGCTGGCACCGTGACCATGAAAATGGCTCCTTCTTTAGTAAGGTTGTATGAACAAATGCCCGAGCCCAAATATGTAATTGCTATGGGAGCATGTACCATTACGGGAGGTATGTCCAGTACAGATTCTTACAGCACTGTTCGCGGAGTAGATAAATTAATTCCCGTAGATGTTTATTTACCGGGTTGCCCACCAAAACCAGAGGCTATTATAGATGCTATAGTGAAACTTCGTAAAAAGTTAGCTCGGGAAACGCATGAATATGAAACTAAGCTTGAGCAGGGAAATAGATTCTTTACTTCAGATCATCAGTTTGAATTTATATCCAATATTCGTACTGGGGAATATAATCAACGTTTACTTCGTCAGTTTCCCGAAACTCAATTGGACCCTTTTTCAGAAATACCTCCCGAAACAACTGGAATACAAGAGTTAAGTATCTTTCCAAGGATTAATGAATAAGAGAGGGATCTGATACGAAAGAACGAGCCATCAAAATTTTTACTCTAATTAATACGTTAGATTTTTCTACAAATACTTCTACAGATAATGAAATGTAGGGCCGATTATCAGCTTGGCTAACCAAACATAGGTTAGCTCATAGATCCTTGGGTTTCGATTACCAAGGCATAGAGACTTCACAAATTAAATCCGAGGATTGGCCTTCTGTAGCTGTCGCTCTATACGTTTATGGTTCCAATTATCCTCGTTCTCAGTGCGCTTATGATGTGGCTCCAGGGGGGCTATTGGCTAGTGTATATCATCCAACGAGAGTACAAGATGATGCAGATCAACCCGAAGAATTATGTACAAAAGTTTCTGTTTCGAGAGAAGACCCTAGAATTCCCTCTGTCTTCTGGATCCGGAAAAGTGCCGATTTCCAGGAACGGGAATCGTATGATATGCTGGGAATTATTCATGAAAGTCATCCACGTCTTGAACGTATATTGATGCCTGATACCCGGATTGGTTGGCCTTTACGCAAGGATCATATTGTGCCTGATTTTTACGAGCCACAGGATTCTTTTCAGATAGAAATAATAAAGATTTTTGCAATGACTATTCTTCCGATTAATAATATCTTATTGTTTCTCAAATAGGATTATTTGAAGATCAGGAGGTTCTTGCTAGTAGCACGGCATGGTCCCATCCACTTGCAACAACAAAGACCTCCCTTCTTATATAAAAAGGATCTTGATTCATTTATGCATAATCAAAGATCACGCATTCTATGCAAAAATAATATTTGACATATATTCATTCCGAAAAAAGATTCCATTTATTCAATAAAAACCTTATTTTTCCAATTGATCCCCAAGAAAAGGCGTTGAGATGGTATAGAGACACACACTGGGACCAGGAAGGAACGAAACATACGTACCGATGGATCCCTTCCCCATAAAAAAAAAAATGATCATACCTTCACGGTAGTGAAATTATCACTATTTATAGTATGCCAGGAACCAGATTTGAACTGGTGACACGAGGATTTTCAGTCCTCTGCTCTACCGACTGAGCTATCCCGGCTCCACCTTTCCCCACCCTTCCGTCCGAAAGCTCATTTGTAACCAAGTGAATGAATCTTAAATCCCAACCTTAATCGGTTGGGGCTCAAAACCCCCCAAAAAAAATCTTATCTATTATATATAGGGTGGGGAATTATAGTATAGATGGAAAAAGCAATCGATAAACAAATCTTTAATGGTTCGGTATAAGTTACTCTTCATCTACTCTCCCTCATATTATTATTATTACATAAAATGTACTTTAATTGCAATCTTTTATTACGCAAAATAGACTTTAATCACAATCTTTTTAAGCTTTTTTTCAAATAACAAAAATAAAAAGGGTTCGCCGGTTGGTTCTCGGTCGCCTCCTTATCCCATTCCGAATCCCATTATGAAACGAAAAATATGATACTGTTCAACTTTCTTTGTTGGCTATTCCCTACTATAGCTATGGGAATTTTTTCCACCGAAAGTATTAAATCCCAATATTGAGTTGGATATTTAATTTGGAATAAATCAAACTTTCTCTGAGGATAGAGGGACTTGAACCCTCACGGCCTATAAAGCCAACGGATTTTCTCCTTACTACAATTCACATTGTTGCTGAGATTAGCATGTAAAATCGGACTCTATCTTTAACCTCGTCCAATCATCCACTATAAGATTGATCTGTTAGATATTAGATAATAAATATCTTTTAGAAAAATAAATATATTGAATGACGAATGACCCTCGAATTTTAAATCAACTTAAGCATCTTATTATTGATCAGACAATAACATGATCTGAGTATGATCTATGATAGTATCTTTCACTTCTTCCTCTTCAAGAATAGATGAAACATTATATCATATAATTCATATCTATATGATTTATTTTATAGATACGGTATTGAGGATCACTCGTTGGGATAGCTTCCATCGAGTCTCTGCACCTATCCCGTTCGTTCATGAAACGAAACAACGGAATTTGGCTCAGGATTGCCTATTGTTTCCACCGAGGTTTCCCTGAATCTGAAAGCTATCACTTAGTAAGTTCCTATACTAAGGCTCAATCCAATCAAGTCCGCAGCGTCTACCAATTCCGCCATACCCTCCTCCGTTCCGAAAGAATAAGAATGAAGCATATTATATTATATGTTTTATTTCTGTAGTTTCACCAAAACCTATTTATTGAACTATAAAGAAAAGCATATCTTTCTATGTTTAATATTATTTACCATGACCAGAAATAATTATAGCCTTTTTCCAGTTTTCATGCAATGTTCGTTCCTACCTGAATTGAAAAAATAAAGATTTTTTTATCCATATCAATTCAGATTTTATCATTGTCACAATTCTTTATATTCAGTTATGCTTAAATACAATCTGTGTTATTGAATTTGAAATACAATCTGTATTATTGAATTTGAATACAACCTATATCATTCGTTGAATTATGGAGGTTAAATAGCTTTTTATTATGGATATTATTTAAAAGTGTTTGTTCCTTTCCTTCTAAAAACATAGCGTAATTCTTTTCTTTTTAATAAAGCCTGCTTAGCCCAGAGGTTAGAGTACCGCACTTGTAATATAACGGTCATCGGTTTGATTGACTCCGATAGCTGGCTCCTCCTTTGTCATTTCTCCCCGTCTCTCTCATTATTCTAATTATTCGTAAAAATAAAAGAATGGGGATGATTATTCATTTCTTTCCATTTGTTTGTTTATTGAATCTCTGTTAAGATATTCTCTAGATATGAGAGAGATCGATAATTGGATATGAAAAGAATAATTAGGGAATCGAGGAGGAACAAATTGGAATAATCTCTAATGAAAAGATTTGATTCTTTCCGGGAAAAAAAGAAAGATTTCTTCAGATTAAACATTTGTTTCATCACCGGATAGTTTATATATGCTATCCCCCTTTCATCAATTTTTCTTGCAAAACAAGGAGTTCCTACGTCCCGTTACCGAGGACCCCGCGTAAAAATAATACGCCGTCTGGGGAGGTTACCAGGGCCAACTCAGAAAACGCACAAAAAAAAGCCTGATTTTATTAACAGATCTACTTCTAGTAAAAAAGCTTCTAAATATCGTGTTCGTTTGGAGGAGAAACAGAAGTTGCGTTTTCATTACGGATTAACCGAGCGACAATTACTTGAATATGTTCGTATTGCTAGGGGAGCCAAGGGCTCAACAGGCCAAGTATCATTACAATCACTCGAAATGCGTTCAGATAATATCATTCTTGGATTGGGTATGGCTCCTACCATTCCCGGAGCAAGACAAATGGTTAACCATAAACATATTCTGGTCAATTATTGTACAATAAACATACCAAGTTATCGTTGCAAACCCAAAGATATTATTACTATGAGGAATCGGCCAAAATCTCAAGCTATGATCACAAGAAATAGAGATTCCTCTCGTAAATATAAAAAACCGAATCATTTGACTTTCCATTCATCACAAAATATAGGATTAGTTAATCAGATAATAGATCGTGAATGGATTGATTCAAAAATTAAGGAATTGCTAGTTGTGGAATATCATTCTCGTCAAGCTTAAAAAAAGAAAAAAAAAAAAATGCTTGATGTTTTTATAGGTTTTTATAGAGAATATTCGGGTTTCCAATGGTAATTCTTCAGATAGAAAAAATTGCGGGGATTCGGATCTCTTTTTATTGCTCCCATACCATATGTTTGTTCTACTACGAATCAATTACTAATCAAAGTTCCATTATCTGCTATATATTATGGATCGAATTAGAGATATTCCTGCATAGTTATTCTATCCAAATAATGATATAAAACACAATTCAAAAAGATTTTTGTATTATTAATGAATAATGTATCTCAAAGAATCGAGGTGTGAATACGGAAAGAGAGGGATTCGAACCCTCGGTAAGCGAAAGCCTACATAGCATTTCCAATGCTACACCTTAAACCACTCGGCCATCTTTCCTTTTCCTATGGTACTTCTCCAGTTTAATCCATATCTTTATAAGATAACAAGATTCTTTTAGTAATTGTTATTATTGGAGTAGAATCAGTTCAATTCTATTTTGTCCCGATTCCCCGGAACAAGGTAAAAATGAAAGAATTTTAAATTTCAAGAAACATCTGAAAAGACGAATAACCCCTCCTAAATATCAATGATACATTTCAAAATAACCTCTTCGGAACTTAGATCTCTAAAAAACAAAAGCAGATTCTATTTGATATTATATGTATATGTATGTGTCATTATTAATAATGACACATACATATTATTCTTTTTATTCCTTCCTAGTTCCCCAGCCCGTCTAGGAAAAAGAAGGAACATAATTATTCGAGGATCATCACAAATACTGAGAACAATAAATTTGTGATAGAGTTGTACAAAAAAAGGTTATTTATATTGATGTTGATGATTCTACCTTTCGGTAAGAATTGCTTATGAACTAATGAAATTAAAATTGAATTTTAGAATTCTTTGCTTTCTCCGGAAAAGAATATTTTTCTGGTTATTGAATAATGATTCGAGAATCTTTCGTAAGGGGATTGGATTGAGATGCCTTTACACACTCACTCCCAATCTCGAGTAAAATAAAAAGATGTTAATGATTTTTCATAATATAATGAAAGATCATTTATGGATCTATCCTCAAAAAAAAATGGTGAAAGATTAACGGAATTATAACTGACTATGCCTAGATCCCAGAGAAACGATAATTTTATTGATAAGACTTCTACAATTGTAGCAGATATTCTGTTGCGGGTAATTCCAACTACCCGAAGGGAAAAAGAAGCATCTACTTATTACAGAGATGGTGTGATTCGATTCTTGATTCCGGGAACAACCTTGAAATCAAATATTGTAACATATGAAACTTACGCTTAGTGAAGGTGAGTTTCAGGAATATAATGAGACAATTCCTTCCACCGTGTATCCTCGGTTGATGCAGCCCTAGATACTTCAATTTCCTATGAATCATGGTATTGAGCAAGGGGTTGAACCCATGAAAAAAAAAAAAAAAAAATAGACTTTGAAAAAGAAAGTAAGTTTTTATTCCATGGACATGCATAGGGGAGAAGCACTACGTGTAGGAATCGACAACACAAAGGCTTCGTTATAGTTCATACAAATTATCCGCTTTCCGAAGCTGATAAAGAATTTGTGGTTGGGACAACGAACTTCCATCTCGTTTGTATTCTGGATACCCATATAACCATCGAAGGTTGCCGAAGTGGCGAACCCCTGGAAAATACGAAGCGTTGAGAACGAAGAAATTGTTAAAGTTTATATTTCTAACAACAGAAATTAATCCTTGCAAGAAGGATGGCTAGAGATAAATTATGGAGACACTAGCCCCTGCCAGTTTATGATGTTGGGTAAGAATCTTTTTGATTCTATAGAGCATTCCCCTTCTTGTACACCATACAGGAGAAGCCGTACGAGGTGAAAATCTCACGTACGGTTTTGAAGCGGGGCTCAGTTTCCTCGAGCAACCGTAACGAATGTCAGCTCAATCTGAAGGAGAATATGCGGAAGCCTTACAAAATTATTACGAAGCCATGCGCCTAGAAATTGATCCTTATGATCGAAGTTACATACCGTATAATATAGGGCTTATTCACACAAGTAATGGAGAACATACGAGGGCTTTAGAATATTATTTCCAAGCATTAGAACGAAATCCATCCTTGCCACAAGCTTTCAATAATATGGCTGTGATCTGTCATTACGTGCGACTATCTATACTACAGAATTTACTGGTTGAGAACTACCGGGAATGAACAAAGGGTGGTTTCTACATATTTACTATTATTAAGTAATAGTTTTTATTAGCTGTAGAAAGGAAATCCTCATGGGAGCCCGGACATGGGGAAATGAATGAAGCCTATACTATATGCTCTACGGATAAGATGATTCAATTGATAAAGAAAGCGCCGCAAAGATCGATTATCGGAAGCTTGGGCTGATACGACAGAATCCGCTTACTTACAAAAAAAGTATAGTATAAAATCAACTTGTGTAATAGAGCCAATTTAATGAGCGAGCAGCGGTGTAGCATCGAATCCTAAGGAAAAAAAAAAAAAAAACACTTTTCAATAAATTGAAATTTTCGATCGAGTATTTTTTCAAAAAAGAATCTCTTGGAGTAAGATAGTTACCATTCGAAAAAAAAAATTACATCTCTAAAAAAAAAAAAAAGAGAGAGATGTTTTTTGGATTCAATTCCCGTTCTTGGTAGGAGAAGGGATAAGATTTGGTTCCCCTGTTCGGGGTTCAATCCCAAACATACTTCACCAACTATTCCGGCTTTTTTGAGTACATAAATCCATAGCATAGTTTGCAAATAAATTTTCTTTGATTTATTTCATCATTTATGTATGTACGTAAAAAGGAAACTGAATAATATTTGATGGAGCCGTATGAGGTAGGAAACCCTCAAGTACGGTTCTAAGGGAGGGAACCTTTTTGGAGTTGACTGACCTATCCCGACCGAGGAGAGCAAGCCATTCAGCAAGGGGATTTTGAGACTTCCGAAGCTTGGTTCGACAAAGCTGCTGATTACTGGGAACAAGCTATATCACTTGCTCCAAGCAATTACATTGAAGCACAGAATTGGTTGAAAATTGCAGGACGTCTTAAAGATTCATAACATACATTTATAATTGGTCCTTCCATATTCTCGGCTTTTTATATTATATGGGATTTGAAGGAACGATTATAATTGTATCCCATCTAGCAGTCGGATTAGATTCTTCTTTTTTTTTTTTTTTATTATTATCCCCTCCCTTTATAGTCTCTTCCTTTACAACCCTTTCGTTGTAGGAATAAATTAAGCATTCATAGAAAAAGTAAGATTATCTATGTATGCTTAATAGGTTCCTATTCGGAGGAATGAGAAGAAATCTAACAAAAGATAGAAACATTTTCAACCATTTCATTTATGGATAATCAACCATATCTGGTCATTATTGTGGAATAACTAAGTATAACCAATCATTATCGGATGATACATTATGTATACATAATATAATTACGTCTTTTCCGTATCAGATTACGATATATTCATATTTATTGTTTGCTTTACGAGATACAAGCTAGACTGTATACATTGTATATGGATATACAATGTAGGCTGGGTAAAGACTTATCAAAACTGATCTTATATAATGATATAGTTATTGTAATAATACAATTGTGAGCTAAGGAAGAACCCAATCAAATAGTGGTCCATTAAGCACCTTCGAGGTGTGTCATAATAAAATTGAATACCTGCCCTAGGTAGCTTCTGTATCATAGTCGCCCCGGTTATAAACCGGTAAAGGAAAAAAGTTTGGAGAATCTATAGCTTTCAGAAGTTCACCAATTACTCTTGGCGGGTTTCCCCCGTGTCCTATCCGGAAAGAGGAGAACTTCGATGACTATCCGTTCACCGGAACCAGAAGTCAAAATTACAGTAGAAAGGGATCCTATAAAAACCTCTTTTGAGAAATGGGCGAAACCTGGGCATTTCTTAAAGACTCTGGCTAAGGGCCCTAATACTACCACTTGGATTTGGAACCTACATGCCGATGCTCATGATTTTGACAGTCATACCAATGACTTGGAAGATATTTCTCGCAAAGTCTTTAGTGCTCACTTTGGACAATTAGCCATCATTCTCGTTTGGCTAAGCGGTATGTACTTCCATGGGGCTCGTTTTTCCAATTATGAAGCGTGGCTTAGTGATCCTACTCACATTAAACCTAGTGCTCAGGTTGTTTGGCCAATAGTAGGTCAGGAGATTCTAAATGGAGATGTAGGTGGAGGTTTTCGGGGAATACAAATAACCTCTGGCTTTTTCCAAATTTGGCGAGCCTCTGGAATAACTAGTGAATTACAACTGTACTCTACTGCAATAGGTGGATTGGTTCTCGCAGCGTTAATGCTCTTTGCTGGTTGGTTTCACTATCACAAGGCTGCTCCCAAATTGACCTGGTTCCAAGATGTAGAATCTATGTTGAATCATCATCTGGCAGGACTCTTAGGATTAGGTTCTCTATCCTGGGCAGGACACCAAGTACACGTCTCTCTACCTATTAACCAACTTTTAGACGCTGGAGTAGATGCTAAAGAAATCCCTCTTCCTCATGAATTCATTCTAAATCGTGATCTTTTAGCTCAACTTTATCCAAGTTTCGCTAAAGGGCTAACCCCATTCTTTACCCTAAATTGGTCAGAATATTCGGATTTTTTAACTTTTCGTGGAGGACTAAATCCAATAACGGGGGGGTTGTGGCTGACCGATACTGCCCATCATCATTTAGCTATTGCAGTTGTTTTTCTTATAGCCGGTCATATGTATAGAACTAATTGGGCCATTGGTCATAGCCTGGAGCAGATTCTAGAAGCTCATAAAGGTCCATTTACAGGTGAAGGGCATAAGGGCCTTTATGATATTCTAACCACCTCATGGCATGCTCAATTGGCTCTCAACCTAGCTATGCTAGGTTCTTTAACAATTGTGGTAGCTCATCACATGTATTCCATGCCTCCTTATCCATACCTGGCTACTGACTATGGTACTCAACTTTCTTTGTTCACACATCACATGTGGATTGGTGGATTTCTCATAGTTGGAGCTGCTGCACATGCAGCCATCTTCACGGTAAGGGACTACGATCCAACCACTCAATACAACAATTTATTAGATCGTGTTCTTAGACACCGCGATGCAATAGTATCACATCTCAACTGGGCATGTATCTTCCTAGGGTTCCACAGCTTCGGCTTATATATCCATAATGACACCATGAGTGCTTTAGGACGTCCCCAAGACATGTTCTCAGATACTGCTATACAATTACAACCTGTATTTGCCCAATGGGTACAAAATACCCATGCTCTAGCACCTAGTTTAACGGCTCCCAATTCAGCAGCAAGCACCAGCTTAACCTGGGGAGGTGGTGACTTAGTAGCAGTAGGTGGCAAGGTGGCTTTGTTACCAATTCCGTTAGGAACCGCAGACTTTTTGGTACATCACATTCATGCATTTACTATCCATGTAACTGTATTGATCCTACTTAAAGGTGTTTTATTTGCTCGCAGTTCTCGTTTAATACCCGATAAAGCTAATCTTGGTTTTCGTTTTCCCTGCGATGGACCCGGAAGGGGAGGAACGTGTCAAGTATCTGCTTGGGATCATGTTTTCCTAGGTTTATTTTGGATGTATAACTCAATCTCAGTGGTAATATTTCACTTTAGCTGGAAAATGCAATCTGATGTTTGGGGTAGTATAAGTGACCAAGGGATAGTGACTCATATTACAGGAGGAAACTTTGCACAAAGTTCAATTACCATTAATGGATGGCTTCGCGATTTTTTATGGGCACAGGCCTCTCAAGTAATCCAATCATATGGTTCCTCGTCATCTGCATATGGTCTTCTATTCTTGGGTGCTCACTTTGTCTGGGCTTTCAGTCTAATGTTCTTATTTAGTGGTCGTGGATACTGGCAAGAACTCATCGAATCTATCGTTTGGGCTCACAACAAATTAAAAGTTGCTCCTGCTATCCAGCCTAGAGCCTTAAGTATTGTACAAGGCCGTGCTGTGGGGGTAGCTCATTACCTCCTGGGTGGAATTGCCACGACATGGGCATTCTTCCTAGCAAGAATCATTGCAGTAGGATAATGGCTAGGAGGATCCGAAAAGCATTACGGCATCAAGATTTCCGAAATTCAGCCGGGGCCTATCCCAAGACCCAACTACTCGTCGTATTTGGTTCGGTATTGCTACCGCACATGACTTCGAGAGCCATGATGATATTACCGAAGAGCGTCTTTACCAAAAAATTTTTGCTTCTCACTTTGGTCAGTTAGCAATAATCTTCTTGTGGACCTCCGGTAATTTATTCCATGTAGCTTGGCAAGGTAATTTCGAAGCATGGGTACAAGATCCTTTACATACAAGACCTATTGCTCATACAATATGGGACCCTCATTTCGGTCAACCAGCTGTAGAAGCGTTTACTCGAGGAGGGGCTCCAGGCTCAGTCAATATTGCTTATTCCGGCGTTTATCAATGGTGGTACACGATTGGCTTGCGTACTAATCAGGATCTTTATACTGGAGCTCCCTTTTTGCTAATTCTCTCTGCTCTTTCTTTGATAGCGGGTTGGTTGCATTTACAACCTAAATGGAAACCAAGTGTCTCGTGGTTCAAAAATGCTGAATCTCGTCTCAATCATCATTTGTCAGGACTCTTTGGAGTAAGTTCTTTGGCTTGGACGGGGCATCTAGTTCATGTTGCCATTCCCGAATCAAGAGGTGAGCACGTAAGATGGGATAATTTACTGACCGCATTACCACACCCTCAAGGTTTAGGACCTCTCTTCGTGGGGCAGTGGAGCGTTTATGCTCAAAATGCCGATTCCGGTAGTCATTTATTTGGTACTTCCCAAGGAGCAGGTACTGCTATTCTAACCTTCCTTGGAGGATTTCATCCGCAAACTCAAAGTTTATGGTTGACTGATATTGCTCATCATCATTTAGCTATTGCCTTTGTTTTCCTCGTAGCCGGTCATATGTACAGAACTAACTTTGGAGTTGGGCATAGTATAAAGGAGATTCTAGAAGTACATACTCCTCCGAGAGGCCGATTGGGACGTGGACATAAGGGCCTTTACGACACAATCAATAATTCTCTCCACTTTCAATTAGGTCTTGCTTTAGCTTCTCTGGGAGTTATTACTTCTTTAGTGGCTCAACATATGTATTCCTTACCTGCTTATGCATTCATAGCACAAGACTTCACTACTCAAGCTGCATTATATACTCATCATCAGTACATTGCTGGGTTTATTATGACGGGTGCGTTTGCTCATGGAGCCATATTCTTTATTAGGGATTACAATCCGGAACAGAATAAGGGTAATGTATTGGCGAGGATGTTGGAACATAAAGAAGCTATCATATCTCATCTAAGTTGGGCTAGTTTATTCCTGGGTTTTCATACCTTGGGACTCTATGTCCATAACGATGTTATGCTTGCTTTTGGTACTCCGGAGAAACAAATCTTGATTGAACCCGTATTCGCTCAATGGATCCAATCCACTCATGGCAAAGCTTTATATGGTTTTGATGTACTCCTATCCTCGGCAAATAGTCCAGCGTTTAATGCTGGTCAAAGCATCTGGTTACCCGGTTGGTTGGATGCTATTAATAATAATAGTAACTCGCTATTTCTAACCATAGGTCCCGGAGATTTTTTGGTTCATCATGCCATTGCTTTGGGTTTACACACAACCACGTTGATCCTAGTAAAAGGTGCTTTAGATGCACGTGGCTCCAAGCTAATGCCAGACAAAAAAGAATTTGGTTATAGTTTTCCATGCGATGGTCCGGGACGAGGTGGGACTTGTGATATTTCAGCTTGGGATGCTTTTTATTTGGCAGTCTTTTGGATGTTAAATACTATTGGATGGGTTACGTTCTATTGGCATTGGAAGCATATTACCTTATGGCAGGGAAATGTAGCTCAATTCAACGAATCTTCTACTTATTTAATGGGATGGTTAAGAGATTACTTGTGGTTAAATTCCTCGCAACTTATTAATGGATACAATCCATTTGGTATGAACAGTTTATCCGTTTGGGCATGGATGTTCCTATTTGGGCATCTCGTTTGGGCTACTGGATTCATGTTTCTTATCTCTTGGCGTGGATACTGGCAGGAACTTATTGAGACTCTAGCATGGGCTCATGAACGCACACCTCTAGCTAATTTGGTGCGCTGGAGGGATAAGCCAGTGGCTCTTTCTATTGTTCAAGCAAGATTAGTTGGATTAGCTCATTTTTCTGTGGGTTATATATTTACTTATGCGGCTTTCCTAATTGCTTCTACATCAGGCAAATTTGGCTAGTCATCATCTCTAGTAAGATCAGAATTATTGAATTAAGCCTACCCTTGGATCGGGACTGACTAGACTTAGACTAATGGTAGGTCTAATTCCATTCCACTGAATGAAATAGTTAGGAGTGAAAGAAGAAGTAGAGAAAGAGATGAATCCTCTTTCATTCCAAAATTTGACATAAAAATGTTATTTATTATTAATTGAACCACTATGGCAAGAAAGAGTCTTATCCAGAGGGAGGAAAAGAAGCAAAAGTTGGAACAAAAATACCACTCTATTCGTCAATCTTTAAAAGAGAGGATGAGTAAGGTTTTCTCATTAGATGAAAAATGGGAAATTCATAGAGAATTACAATCCTTACCACGTAATAGTGCACCTACACGTCTTCATCGTCGTTGTTTCCTGACTGGAAGACCTAGAGCTAATTATCGAGACTTTGGTTTATCTAGGCACGTGCTTCGTGAGATGGCTCATGCATGTTTGTTGCCCGGAGTGACAAAATCTAGTTGGTAAAGAAGAAAAAATGCGGAAAGATTGGATATGAATGCAATTGAGAATAATCCCAAATTCTTGATGTTCGAATATTATATTATTTGTCCAGTGAATCATATTTATATATTAATTAATAATAATAATAATAATAATATATATAAATTGCGCGGGGTAGAGCAGCCTGGTAGCTCGCAAGGCTCATAACCTTGAGGTCACGGGTTCAAATCCCGTCTCCGCCAAAACCAAAGTTTTTAGCCTTTTCCAGTTTATGTATGAATCTCTATACCTTTATTTTATTCAAGAATTAAAAAAAAACGAATCTAAGATTATATTGATTCTATATTCCACTTATATCCTTTGGGGGGAATGGGCGGGTAGCGGGAATCGAACCCGCATATTCTCCTTGGCAAGGAGGAATTTTACCATTAAACCATACCCGCAACTGCTTTTCTCTCATTCTCCACTATATTAGTAGATTCACTTGTATATAGTCAATTATTGATTAATAATGCAAATTTAAATTACTTATTCTTTATATTGAAAGACGGAACGAATCGGTAATGGAACCCAACCCTCCCCTGGGAAACACTTTAGATTTTGTGCCTCGGTGCTTTAATTCAACCAAGGGAGGGGATGCTGCAACTCAGCCAAAAACTTAGGATATGGAGGAGTTAAGGATACCTACTAAAAAGACTGATCCGATCCGTGGCGAAGCACCCGAAAATACGACATTTTTGTTACTTGACCAACCGTCAGGAGAGGCAGGCACAACAGGCACACCAATTACTGGGAGAAATGAAATCGCGATTAATGCAAACACAGCCAACTGAAAGGCAATAGTCATGGTTTTGATTTTCCAGGTTCTTAACGAATGAAACGGATTATACCATCTGATCCCTATCTGGCATAGATCTTGAAAACCAAGCCAAATAAATGTATCATATAAACAATTTAATTCGACTATATTTATAATTGAGCCTTATTAACTTCTCCCATCTCCAGATGATGCTTTTTGCATCTCTTTCAAAAGAGAGATATTATATGTTATTCACACAATATAAATATTTACTAATAATTATGGTACCGATATTATAGATGCTACTGAAAGAAGTTACATAGAATGGATTTTAGGAGAGATGGCCGAGTGGTTTATGGCTCCGGTCTTGAAAACCGGTATAGTTTCAGCGCTATCGAGGGTTCGAATCCCTCTCTCTCCTTCCGTCAAAGGATCATCTCATTCACGAATCTAGTTATCAATATCAATTGATTTGAAAGCTCGGCTATGAATAGCCGAGCTTTTAGCAGGAACCTGCAAAGACGGTATTTATCACTCGTATTCGGGGAAGCTTTTTCTTAGCTGAGCTGGAATTCCAGCTTACTCATTCCTATTCACTCCTCTAGTTAAGGGGTGTCATAGAAAGGACAGGTTCGGAATCACGGTCAATTCCTTTCTCAAATCCAGCTGCAGCTGCACGAGCTCTTCCTGCATGCCATAAATGACCTACAAAGAAAAAGAATCCTAGAACAAAATGGGAGGTAGCTAACCAACTCCGAGGAGAAACATAGTTCACTGCATTAATCTCAGTAGCTACTCCACCTACGGAATTCAAAGAACCTAAAGGGGCATGAGTCATATATTCCGCCGAGCGTCGTTCCTGCCAAGGCTGTATGTCTTTTTCCAACTTATTTAAATCCAAACCATTAGGACCCCTTAGGGGTTCCAACCATGGAGCACGAAGATCCCAGAAGCGCATCGTTTCTCCCCCAAAAATAATCTCTCCAGTGGGGGAACGCATAAGGTATTTACCTAAACCAGTGGGTCCTTGAGCAGAACCTACGTTAGCTCCAAGGCGTTGGTCTCTAACCAGAAAGGTAAAAGCTTGAGCTTGAGAGGCCTCCGGACCAGTAGGACCATAAAATTCGCTAGGATAAGCTGTATTGTTAAACCAAACGAAGCAACAAGCGATGAAACCAAAGACGGAAAGAGCTCCTAAACTATAAGACAAGTAAGCTTCTCCAGACCATACGAAAGCACGACGAGCCCATGCAAAAGGTTTGGTTAGAATGTGCCAGATTCCACCGAAAATACAAATGGAACCTAACCAAACATGTCCCCCAATTATATCTTCCAAATTGTCTACACTAACAATCCAACCTTCTCCACCAAAAGGTGATTTGAGTAAATAACCGAATATAACACTTGGACTAAGGGTAAGATTTGTTATTTTCCTTACATCTCCACCACCGGGAGCCCAAGTATCATATACGCCCCCAAAATACAAGGCTTTGAACGCTAGAAGGAGAGCACCAGCACCTAGCAAGATTAGGTGAATACCTAAAATAGTGGTCATTTTGTTCTTATCTTTCCATACATAACCGAAAAATGGAAAGGATTCTTCTAAAGTTTCGGGTCCGATAAGTGCGTGATAAACACCCCCAAAACCTAAAACTGCGGAAGAGATTAAGTGAAGTACTCCGGATACGAAGTATGGGAAGGTATCTACAACTTCTCCGCCAGGACCTACTCCCCATCCCAAAGTAGCCAGATGGGGAAGTAGAATTAAACCTTGTTCATACATAGGCTTTTCCGGTACGAAATGAGCTACTTCAAATAAGTTCATCGCTCCAGCCCAGAACACAATCAATCCGGCATGAGCCACGTGGGCACCAAGTAATTTACCAGATAAGTTTATAAGTCGGGCATTACCGGCCCACCAAGCAAAGCCAGTGGTTTCTTGATCACGACCACCTAAAGCCAAGGTTCCATTAAAGAGCGTTTCCACGGGGTAGAACCTCCTCGGGGAATACAAGGTTTTCATGAGGCTGATCCTGGGCCGCCATCCAAGCACGAATACCCTCGTTCAAAAGAATATTTTTGGTGTAGAAAGTTTCAAATTCAGGATCTTCTGCTGCACGGATCTCCTGAGAGACAAAGTCATATGCCCGCAGATTCAAGGCTAGACCAACTACTCCGATAGCACTCATCCATAAACCAGTTACGGGTACGAATAACATGAAGAAATGTAACCAACGTTTGTTGGAGAAAGCAACACCGAAAATTTGGGACCAGAAACGATTAGCGGTAACCATGGAATAAGTCTCTTCAGATTGAGTTGGGTTAAAAGCACGGAATGTATTTGCACCATCACCATCCTCGAATAAAGTATTTTCCACGGTAGCACCGTGAATAGCACATAGAAGAGCAGCACCCAAAACTCCAGCAACTCCCATCATATGAAATGGGTTTAAAGTCCAATTGTGGAAACCCTGGAAAAAAAGGATAAATCGGAAGATAGCTGCTACACCGAAGCTGGGTGCGAAGAACCAACCAGACTGGCCCAATGGATAGATCAGGAATACAGAAACAAAAACAGCAATCGGACCAGAGAATGCAATTGCGTTGTAGGGACGCAATTGTACAGATCGAGCAAGTTCAAATTGGCGCAACATGAAACCTATTAAACCAAAGGCACCGTGTAGAGCAACGAAGGTCCATAAACCACCCAATTGGCACCAACGAGTAAAGTCTCCCTGTGCTTCAGGACCCCATAATAGCAGCAAAGAGTGTGCTAAACTATCAGCAGGAGTAGAGACTGCGGCAGTCAGAAAGTTACAACCTTCCAAATAAGAACTAGCCAATCCGTGAGTATACCATGAGGTTACAAAGGTTGTACCCGTAAACCATCCACCCAGAGAAAAATAGGCACAGGGAAAAAGCAATAGACCAGACCAACCCACGAATACAAAACGATCTCTCCTTAGCCAGTCGTCCATGTTATCAAATAAACCTTTTTGCTCTTTGGAAAACTTTCCAATGGCTATAGTCATAGTGATTCTCCCATTCAACTATTTCAACCATTTTTGGGCACCTTATCACTATCGAATCATTGAAAGATATCATATTCGATCATCCACGGACGATCCTTTTTCTTTCTTTGCCCCCTCCAAAAAATTCTCTGATCAATTTTGTAAATGCATCATCATAGTCCATTTGTTGGTTCAAAGCATTCAATATAGATAGAATGAATCTTTGCCTGGTCTCGAAACGAACTTAGCAAAGACCTTTTAGAGGGTAGGTAAGCTTTTCTTTTCTCCCTAGTATTTTCTCCCACAAGGATTGATTCCCCTTCCTTTTGATGTCCCTTTAACCCAATATTATTGAAATTCTTTGAATCCCCTTCTTAGATCCGTTTGAGTAATAGAAGTAACGTCTCTTATCCTTATTTCATCGGGATGCATCTATTTTACATTCTCCTTCCGTAAAAAATAGGATATATATGTATATATATATATATATACATATGTATTTATAAACCAAGAGACTTTTCCAACTTATGGGGAGCAAGTAGTAGGAGAAGGAAAGAGGGGAAAGAGGCGGGGCGGGATTCAATTCTCAAAATTTAAACATTTTAATGTGAATGAAAAATTAACTTCTTTTTCATTTTGAAAAGCCTGATTTGATTTTTTTGATTCCAGACTTATCTTTGATATAAAATTCACATTTACGATTTCGAGTCAATTTTGATATTAGGGTAGCCAACTTATATACAATATAATAAGTCAAGTTTACTATTTTCAGAAAATTGATGATCTTTCTCACTTTCCATACCAAACGTTTAAGGATTTATCATTAGTCATGGAGTGGATCGATTGGGATTCGAATTCCCCCGCTCACCCTCATAAAATAAAGGGATTTTTTTTATCAAATATCGATCATTCATTATATTATTCATAATTTCCCTTGTTGATCTGATCTAAGGGATTAATTCTCGGGGGACCGCCCGGCCTATACTAATTACACCATCCCTTACAATTTCATTCCTTTCTTCGGACATATATCGATCGTATATATGGAAAGCTCCTAACTCTTGACTAACCTTAACTAATGCCCCATTAATTCTTTCCTCCCGGTTCGTACCAAAATAGGTAATCCATCATGTTATGAGCTAATAGATATTTCCACGCAATTATCCACTAGAGTTGGACTGGGTGGAGCAATAATACTCCACTCCCGAATTGCTAAAAAATGGAAACTTATAAGACCACTATATATTTTTTTTGCTCGATATAGAGAATTCTAATTATGAATTTTAAATTGTAATTATTCAAATTATTATGTTTTTTGATAAAACTTTCTTTCTCATCTGACTATTCCAATTCATTAAGTGTTCATGAGTGGATTCTCATCCAGGATGATATAAAATGGAATAGAATACCTTCTATGGCTATGGAGAAAATATGGAAGCCCTTTATCGGATTTGAACCGATGACTTACGCCTTACCATGGCGTTACTCTACCACTGAGTTAAAAGGGCTTCTTTGAGGGGGAATAATTGTATTATTGCAAGAACAAATATAGTTTGATTGAAAAATCAGGAAAATGTCAACTAGTTCATAATAATATATAGCTTATTTCTGGCCCAATCTTTCCATATGCATAGAAGTGAATAATAAAAATCATATAGGTTATGCAAGTCATTTAGTTAATGCAATCCATGTAGATCATCAAAATTTAGAACCAATAAAATCGACTCTAATTTGATTTTCATTGTTATTTGCTTTATTATTAGTATTAGAATCATTTATTGGTCATATTTATCCCTTTTCCGTAATGCGGATCCTTCTCAGATTTTTCCAATTCTATTGCACATCGTATGATTCTTAATTGAATTCTTTTGATATATTAAAGGATTCGGTTCTCATCATATCGATTCGCTCGAATTTAACTTCTTTTTACCTATTTTTTAATCTAAACTAAAATGATTTTTCCGATGAAATTGGAACAGAATTTGTTCTTCCATTTTCTCCAACGAAGAACTCTTATCTATCATTCCTTCATATGGGATAAAGTTCGTTGAATATATATATATATATAATATCACCGATCCCGAATAAAAGCACAAACAATTCAAAAAACAATTTAATTTTCAATAACCTCCTCTCCGGGGAGATGCTATGTATGGGCAATTCAATTAATTATTTCCGTACGGAATGGTCGTTTCGACCCTGGAAATGATTAGTCACCTCGAAGTGTTTCGATTAGGAGAAATAGGTTGTAGGAGATAAAGATGGTGATAAAGTTAGTTCGAAAAGGGGTTACTTTCTTTATTCTCCTGCGGAGGAGGAAAAATAAAGCATATGTTCCCTTCCCACCCCAAAGTCCAAAATATTATTTCATAAACAAATTATAGTAAAATTGAGTTTCTACCATTTGACCTAGTAGTAACTATGGAAATAAACTAGGATATAGTAGTTATTTAATGACAAACATAACATTATGTTCTAGAATGAGATGGGCGAGTAAAAGACGTATTGATTCTCTAGAGAGAGAATATAATATTATGGAATGAACCACAGTTAATCTTCTATAAGAAAGGTAAGTTCGCCCTGCCTTATATATATTGAATAAAAAAAAAATTACCTTTTTTTATTTAAACCCTGCTCCGAACTTACTTCATACTCGAATATAGAAGGTTCTAAATACAATTTATATTCAAAAATTTCGTATATTTTTGAATGAGCAAGTTGTTTCGCCCAATCTGATCGAGGAAATAAGACTTAATAAATAAACTATTGATTGTTGATTAAAATCTTGTAATATTCAATAATGAATCCAAATAGATAAGACATGATTCATACAATAAATATAAGTTTCCTCTGATATAGCATAAAACTGAGTTCAAAGTACCTAATTATCGGGTTAAAGGTGAAGATGAGATAACAAAAAACACTCGGCTTTAAATAATATATATATCACTGAGTGGGATGTGTGAACCTCAGATGTTAGCCCCCGCAGGTGGAAATGAAACTAATAATTGGAAATATTATTGGAATGAAATGAACCATACTATTGACAGTAAATAATGAATTGAGTAACATAAGGATAAGGATAAGCCCCCATCGTCTAGAGGCCCAGGACATCTCCCTTTCACGGAGGTGACGGGGATTCGAATTCCCCTGGGGGTACTAAAAGTTTTCGGAATCACGAATATCCCGAGAACTTTTCGCACCCGTTTCTATTCCCATCCCGATATAAGAGAGAGGGGTAAAAGCCTTTCTTCCCCTTTCCAACTGACTGGGTCGATGCTCGAGTGGTTAATGGGGACGGACTGTAAATCCGCTGGCAATGCCTACGCTGGTTCAAATCCAGCTCGACCCAATGTCATGTCAACTTATCAATCTATTCATTATTCAATCAATTTATTATATGAAGTCTCTTTCTCTGGTTGATCTGAACATTCAGCATCAAAAAAAGATTACTATTTATTCTGCTCCATAATGGGATTACTGCTTCAATAACAAAGATCCCGTTTCGTTTTCGTCTATCGATATGGTCCCATTCGTAGAGAAACGTATCTATTATAATTCCACCCAGACAGAACAATTACAATAATTGTAAAGAATAGATTTGACACATAAGTTTTTGATCGACATAATAACTAAACTGTTTTTAATGGGATTGTAGTTCAATCGGTTAGAGTACCGCCCTGTCAAGACGGAAGTTGCGGGTTCGAGCCCCGCCAATCCCGAATCACCAAATTAATTTGATTCAGAATTCCTTTATTAAAAAGGAATGGGATTGTAGTTCAATCGGTTAGAGTACCGCCCTGTCAAGACGGAAGTTGCGGGTTCGAGCCCCGCCAATCCCGAATCACCAAATTAATTTGATTCAGAATTCCTTTATTAAAAAGGAACTAGGATAAGTTTCGCCATTTAGCAAAACCTCACTTACTTGAAGTGGACTCGGACCCCGTGCTCTCACGGGATTCCGAATCTCGTGTGTCGTGTCTACCATTTCACCACTAAAACTCTCTATACCTTATATAATTCTCTAAATATAGACTAAGTCTTCTCTTATTTTTTCAACCAATTACCAGAATTCTTTTCATAAACGCAGGCGAACGACGGGGATTGAACCCGCGCGTGGTGGATTCACAATCCACTGCCTTAATCCGCTTGGCTACGTCCGCCCCCCCTCTACCCATTCATTCCATTCGGATATGATAATAACACTGAAGGTGGTTTGGTTAGGGGGGATTTTCGAGATCCCCCTCTACCCATTCATTCCATTCGGATATGATAATAACACTGAAGGTGGTTTGGTTAGGGGGGATTTTCGAGATCCCCCCTCCCCTTTCTAGGGACTCTAGGGGCCCGGCCCCTTTAAGCAGCAGGGACCCCCGCGGTCTCCCTTTCAATTAACCAGGGTCATTATATTTCTCCGGGAACCCCCTGTTTGATCCTAACTTTCAATGTTAAGGTTGAAAAGTTATGGCTGAGTTACTATCTTTTTATCGATAATAACTAGGAATCTGTAGAGACATTAATTAACCGTTTGCGGAAGGAGCTTCAACAGAAGCTAAATCTAGAGGGAAGTTGTGAGCGTTACGTTCGTGCATAACTTCCATACCAAGGTTGGCACGGTTGATAATGTCAGCCCAGGTATTGATTACACGACCTTGGCTGTCAACTACAGATTGGTTGAAGTTGAAACCATTTAGGTTGAAAGCCATGGTGCTGATGCCCAACGCGGTGAACCAAATACCTACTACAGGCCAAGCAGCCAAGAAGAAGTGTAGAGAACGGGAGTTGTTAAAGCTAGCGTATTGGAAGATCAACCGGCCAAAGTAACCGTGAGCAGCTACGATGTTATAGGTTTCTTCCTCTTGACCAAACTTATAACCTGCATTAGCAGATTCATTCTCCGTGGTTTCTCGGATCAAACTTGAAGTTACTAGAGAACCATGCATAGCACTGAATAAAGAGCCACCGAATACACCAGCTACACCCAACATATGAAATGGATGCATAAGGATGTTGTGTTCAGCTTGGAACACAATCATGAAGTTGAAGGTACCAGAGATTCCCAGAGGCATACCATCGGAGAAGCTTCCCTGACCGATGGGGTAGATTAAAAAAACAGCGGTAGCAGCTGCAACGGGAGCTGAATATGCAACAGCAATCCAGGGACGCATACCCAGACGGAAGCTGAGTTCCCATTCACGACCCATGTAGCAAGCTACACCAAGTAGGAAGTGAAGAACGATTAGTTCGTAGGGACCACCATTGTATAGCCATTCATCAACGGAAGCTGCTTCCCAGATAGGGTAGAAGTGTAAACCGATAGCTGCAGAAGTTGGGATAATGGCACCAGAGATGATATTGTTTCCGTAAAGGAGAGAACCGGAAACGGGCTCACGGATACCGTCAATATCCACTGGAGGAGCTGCGATAAAAGCAATGATGAATACAGAAGTTGCAGTTAGTAGGGTAGGAATCATCAATACACCAAACCATCCAATGTAAAGGCGGTTTTCAGTGCTGGTAATCCAATTGCAGAAGCGACCCCATAGGCTCGCGTTTTCGCGTCTCTCTATAATTGCGGTCATGGTAAAATTTGGCTTGTTGAATAAGAATTATTACCCAAGCACAAATATTATATTTTGTATGCTTGTTATTCTATATTATACGGAGTTACCCCCTTGTTGTCAACCCCTGTTTCTTCTTCAGAGATCCAGATTTTTAAATACGTAAAACAGTAAGTAATTAAATGATTGGGGGTGACATAAGTAGCCTATGTTACATAACTTACTCGCATTAATGACGACATAACAAATATCATTTCATCCTCATCTCATCAATAGGGAAACATACCCATTATATACTATTTAAAATTTAAAGTGTGAGAGAAAGAAAAAAGTATGAATTGAATCCGATCAATTGGGTTCGGGTTGACCGGGGCCGGGGCTCGAACCCAGAACTCGTCGGATGAAAGTGGGTGAATTACGCTCCTCTGGGGGCCGGATTTCTGCGTAATTTTCATTGCACAGGGCTCTCTCTATGCTATGTACGTACCTATCTCATCACACTTCAGTTCTTTCACAAGATTATCTTGAGTCTCGGCAATTGAATTGCCCGACGAGCCTCTCGTTAGTAGAATCAGTTTCGGATTCGAGTATATCTCTTTTTTGCAACGAATTTGCTAAAGAATTTATTTGGATAATATCCAAATACCAAAATTTTTTTTTATGATAATGAACCTTGGGGAGAAACGGGGATATTAACTCTGTTTTCTCCGAAAAAGAGGATCTCGGAAACAGTTTTGAACCATGTTTTTTCCACACAACGCGTATTGTACTTTTATGCCTACAAGCCAAAGTTTTCGCACATGAAAATCGAAGTATATATTGTATTCGATATAACCCCTCTTTATTTGAACATCCACTATAAAAATAGCCGATATTTTTCCAAATTTGATCGAATCGGTTGAGAATGTCATCATCTCTTAGAGTAGTCCAAGCTAATTTACCAATTGGATGTCCCAAGGTATTGCAAAATTTTTCTTTGGCTAATAATCCGATTAGACCGGAAATTGGAGTTATAGCACACAATTCTCTGGTAGGAAGACTGGTAGCAATGGGTAAATCATCCACCATTTCGGCTTGAACTGTGGTGATTTTGGGTCCAATACCTAGGATATAACCCAAAAAAGGAAAACAATCTTTGGATGATTTTTGAATGCGTATCCTGTATGGTTGAAACCAAAAATGAAAATGATATTGCCAAAGTCTTAAGAAAAAATGCTTCCATCTCTGGGCTAAATATTTAGTACCTTTCAAAGCTACCATGTAATTGTTTTCATATCTTGTATAATGAATAGAAGGATTTTTCACGAAAAAAGAGATGTTTTCCGGTGGAGTAATCATCCATGGTGACTTCGCAGCATATGATGGCTTTGCAATATGCTCGATCTTTTGAATAGAGTTAGCTTGATCGGGTGAAGCGGAGAACGATTCAAAATGTAAGGTTTTTTTCCAAAGGGAGACTAAAGTAGATTCGGATTCATATATATAGTAATTCCATAAAAATATGGATAACCTATTTGTTTCTCTTGGAGAGAAAAAGATGGGTATATTTGAGATAATTAGATTTTGTTGTTCGTGGAAAATGAATCGTAATAGGTGTAGAAAGGGAGCATCTTAAATCCGTCGACGAAAAATTCGAATAAGTACTTCTGGATGGAGAGAATAGGGTAATTTAGTACCTAAGAAACAATAGGAATACGAAAAATGATCCTCCATGAAAGGAAATATGGAATGAATAGATCGAAAACTATTCCATTCATTCGTTTCCCTTAGCAAGGGTTGCAATTGCATCAAGAAATGGATTTGCAGAACTATAATCGGACCTTCTCGAATTGATCCGCAAGAAGAATTGATATAGTAATCGAAAGATTTATTTTTTTTATCACCCCTTCTTCCAAGACGCTTCCTTGATAAAGATAAAAAAGTATCTGGAAGGTCTTGTTGACGTATTCTACCAATTAGACGCTCTATGATTATAAAATTTAAATGATTGTTGCTTGGACCTGGATCCTCTTTTCGTTTTAAACTCGATTTATTTGAAAAACAATTATAAGCAATTGCGTAAATATCATCATGAAGGAGAAGTTTATATAAAAAGCGTTGCTGCCACAAGATATTTTTTTGATTTCTTCGTAGCTTCTTTATTTCAGATAAAACCCAAGCTATGGTTCTCATATGAGTAACTCCTTGGGATGAGAAATGATGCATAGTGCGATCCACGTGAAGATCGGATAGATTTATTTTCATTTATTCAGAGATAAAAAAAATTCTATCAAATAATTTTTATCTAAAACTCATTTGATTCCTTGTAAAAAAGCATTAATCTTTTCGAAAAATGGATCTATTTTTGCAAACTGATCGCCTACCTAACTTATAAATCACTTTATTTAGTCAGCACATCGGTTATTCTTTTACACATTTGTATTTATTTATTTATCTATTTATTTATCCGAGTATTCAAGATTCATTTCTGATAAGAATACCCTTCTTGTAGGAACAACCCCTCTCTCTCATATTGGTTACTAATTTACTTCTAACTTCCAATTAGTAAAGAGAATATGAAATGGGATCTTTGAATAAACGGTAGCTCATTCTTCTGGTTCCACCTATGATTCAAGCCATCTAGCTTTATCCATTAACTTTTTTTCTACTTGAGTAGTGTATCTGTTTTCACAACACAAAGCAATCCGAATCTTTTCCTTCCATTACGATACTAAGAAAGAGATTTTGATCAAATTAAGCTTGATAAAAATTCTGTAATGAAACGACTTTTTTTCCGCTAGGTCGATCAATCGTAGTCTTATAAAACTTTTGGGAGCCGATTATCCTACCGTTGGGTTAACAACCCTGAGAATGAAATAATAGAATATACTGGAAGAATGGATGAAAAGGAATAAATGAATCTTGAGAATATGAATCAGAGTAAGTCAAGTTGGGAGAGAATGAATAAAGAAATTCTTGATGCAGGCTTTCTTTTTCTTTTTTTATTAATGTTTTTTTTTTTTTTAATATTAATTACTTCAGGATTTACGATTTTTTTTATATTTTTCTTCTTATTCCGTGGAAAGGAAAAGAATCTATAATGATAGGGAACAGAAGGATGGTTAGTTAGAAGAGAGTTAGTCGACCGGGAGTTCAACAGGGGGCGGATCGGACCACCTCCCGGAGCGGAGATGGATAAAGTATTTTTTGTTCTTTCTCCCCCATTTAATGGGAAGAAATGACTTGACGGAACGATAAGCTCCCCCCTCCCCCATATCTTCTATCTGGCCTCTCATTATTTCATTTAGCTATTTCTCGATATTATTAACTTTTAGATCTATTTTGGTAAAACGAAAAATAGGTTGTATTAAACATAAACGCAATCTTTACCTAACCCATTGTAACGAAGGCTACTCTACTAAATGAACATATAATAGGATTTGGAAAAATGGGATCAAGCATTGAACTCATAACCATATCAATTAGCTTTGATTTATTCAAATATCCTTGCTTTAAGATACGGGTATCCCTATCCAACAATCTCTGCAGGTTGAGCTTTCCTCTATACGAAGTTTTTTCCCTGTACGGCTCAATCAATCAATAATGACTTCACTTCAGCGGAATTAAAATGAAGGTTATCCCTATACATACGGTATGTTTTTTCCACGTTTGGAATTAGTGTGTTCTCTCTTGAGTCGTCTTTAACTTCATCTAAATCTAGTCGTTTAAACAATCAAATAGGATTTTCTCGTTCTTAGACCGATCTTCATGATCATAGGAAGCCCCACTTTGGTTATTTGAGGGAGGGGAAATGAAAGTAATTTCGATTTCTTTCATTCACTGTAATCCATCATAACAATTATTAATTATTACATTGTTCGATCAACTTATTGAAAATTAAAAATTTGAGTTATTTGTTTGATAAGTAAGAATCTATTTACTAATTTAGTAAATTTAATTTTTAAAAAGTTTGACAAAGTTTCAATAGCTTTTTTGCTCTACGTTAACTTTAGATTATATCTCCTAACTCGTAGGTTATAAAGAATATTCTACGTTGTTACGCGAGCCTCACTAAAAAAAAAAAAAGAAAGATTGTGTTTGGAAACGTATGTTGAGATAGGAGTTCTTTAATTCGGATAGGGAATGGCAGATGTTCCACGAAACCGATCATGATATTCAAGTTGCACGTCGCTTTCTACCATATTATTCTAAACGAAGTGTTACCATAATCTTTCTTTGAGATTCAGATAAGGATGTAAATGAATATGTTGTAGGAATATATGGAATAAATGACATGAGTTTTTATTCTATTCTATTTTTATGAAATGAAGTTTTTAGTCTTATGTTATACTATAGGTGAATGGGAAGGATAGAGAGAAGGTTCCCAATGTTTCAAGTACTCAATGCTTCCTTAGCTGCATACATTACTTCGACAGTAATGTTTGTAATGCCACTCTGTCTTGCAAACTTCTCAGTTTTTCTTTTAATCTTGCCCCTAACAAAGCCAGGAATTTTACTTAATTCCAATTGACTCTCGGAATTCCAAATCAAATCCGTTTCTGCGGATAATGATTTAGTAATAACTTCTTTAGTATCATGACCACCAAAAATATCTAAAAGATGGTCTTCCATGCCCAAAGTATATGAGTTATAAACTAAATCGGCTATTTGATTAGTACCCTCATAACCTAAAAAAGGCCGATATCCCAATGGGAAATTTTGGATATGAACTGGTGGAGAAATAACTCCACAAGGAATATCAAGACGTTTACCAATATGACGTTCCATCTGAGTACCAAATATGGCGGATGGTTCTACACGAGCGATCATATCCCCTACTTCAATATGATCATCTGTAATAAGTACTTCATCACAGAGACCCCAAACTTGTTCGTTAAACCATTCTGCGTCGTGTTTGCAATAGGTACCCGTACAACACACACGAATCCCCATCTCTCGAGCAAGTATCTTAGTCATTGAAGCAGCATGAGTTGCATCACCAAAAACAACTGCCTTTTTTCCTACAAAATTTTGGCAATCGATGGATCTTGAGAACCAAGCGGCTTGAGAAACAAATCTGGTTTGTTGATCAATATAATGTTCATAATCAACTGTTTTATTGGAAAAAGCAGGAGTCCATTTATTAACACGCCCTTGTATTTGTCGGATAAACTCAGCCGTATCTATAACTCCCATAGGAGTTGTAGATATGTAAGGCATTCCAAATTCTTTCTCCAAATATATTGCTGTCATTAAGCCTATTTCACGATAAGGAACAAAATTAAACCAAGCCTTTGGTAAATTTTGGAGATCTTCTACAAATCCCCCTTCGGGAATTACTTGATTAATTTCAATACCCAGATCCTGTAATAAACGTTTTAATTCGCGACAATCATGTTGATTGTGGAAGCCCAGCGTAGAAATACCGATAATATTTGCGGAAGGTATATCTGTTATAGATCGATCCAATTTTCCTTGTCTACGAGCCTTACCCAAATAATATCGAACCACCTGTTCCAAAGTTCTATCCGCCGCCTGAAGTTCATTGACTCGATAATGATTCACATCCGCGGGAATTACATCAGAATCAGAAGTAATAGATGCTCTATCCACAAAGTTTTGTAGATCTTCCTGTAAGATACTAGAAGTACAGGTAGGCGTTAATATAATCAAATCAGGACGTTCTTCTTTCTCTTTCTGAATAATATTATCAACAACTTTCTCTTGGGATCCGCGTGTTAATACATGACGATCTACTATGCTAGCAGTTACGGGAGTAAAATCCCTCTCTCTTTCCAGCATGGAACGCATTACATTAAAGTAATCATCTCCCAGAGGAGCATGCATAATAGCATGCACATTTTCGAAGGAACTGGCTACTCGAAGAGTTCCGATATGAGCAGGGCCGGCATACAACCAATAGGCTAATTTCATGAAGAAGATTCTTTTTCTATTTTCCCTATTCTACTCCGCAGAGATTCTGCTTGCCATACCTATACTATTGTCGTAAGATGATTCAGAGAATATACTACTACAAATAAATAGTAGAAAATTGGAATGTTCATTTCATTCCCTTCCAAGAGGACTCTTTTTTTTTATTTCATCGGAGAAGCCTGGGACGGAAGGATTCGAACCTCCGAGTACCAGGGCCAAAACCCGGTGCCTTACCACTTGGCCACGCCCCATAGGAGATATATCCGATGCTATTCAATCCCGATATTAAGGTTGTTGTCAATCTATCTATCTATTCGGACTAAATCTCAGTCCAAGATTTATTCGTTTCTATGAAATAAAATAGATTGTTAAGTAGAAATAGATTAATTGCGGAAACAAAAAGGGATGGGATAGAATAAAATAAGGATTCTTGATAAAATTGAACGGAATAGAAAAAATATTGATTTCTTTTTCTTTCATCTATTTCACTGGGAGATCGTGCAAATATGGGACTGGACCCGGAGGAACCAACCCATGCGTACGTAGTGGAATGTACTGAAAAACTTTCCATCAAGAATTTATTAGGTTGGTTCCTTTCGTGCCGTACTGAACCCCTGTAATAATCTTTCTTTTTTTTTTTCGGAGAAAAAATGTTAGTTATGTTTGATACCTATCCAGGAAACACCACTTTTTTAAGTGGCACCGTTTTGGCTAAATCACCCGAAGCTTATGCTATTTTCGATCCGATTGTGGATATAATGCCGATCATACCGTTGTTCCTTTTCCCCCTAGCCTTTGTCCGGCAAGCCTCCGTGAGTTTCCGATAATATATATATAAATATGTAATATATATATATATATATATATATATATATATATATATATATTACATATTTATTTTCCCTTTTCTTTCAAATAACTTACTTGTCTTATTCACCCTTTACAATCGAACTACCAAAATTACCTTGAAAAAAAAAAAAGAAGGTTTTTGGAGAAGGTCGATTGCGGCGATCCCGGGGCTGGCTCATTTTAACCGGAGGAACCGAGTCGACGGGGGTTCAAATCCCTCTTTCCTCAATTCAATTTAATCGGCTATGATAATCAATATAAAAAATAATTTTTGTTTCATTAAAATAAAAAAAAAATTGTTTTTTATATTGATTTTATTCGAATATTTGTTTTTTATATTGATTTTATTCGAATAAAGGTGGTATAGGGATTTATAATTTACTCCATCCTACTCCTAGTAACGCAATGATCCCGGAGATTACGTCATGCTTACTCTCAAGCTGCTCGTTTACACAGTGGTCATTTTTCTTGTTTCTCTTCCCGTTTTCGGATTCCTATCAAATGATCCTGGACGTAATCCCGGACGTAAAGAATAATTACAAAGATTCTATGGATTCATAAGATAAATATTTAGTTAGTAAACGGGGAGAGAGGGATTCGAACCCTCGGTACGAATGATCGTACAACGGATTAGCAATCCGCCGCTTTAGTCCACTCGGCCATCTCCCCAAGCAGGGAAGTATTCTTACTTTAACATGATGCTAGAGCCAAAGTCTATATTCTCCAAAATATATTCTACCGGATATATAGCTACTATAATATAATGGTTACGGGAATGAGTATGGGCATTCTCGACAAAAAACACTTGCATTATTCATTTTATCAAAATTAGTCTATATATTATTCCATCGGCCTGGCCAGTTTTTGGCCAGGCTATCCCTTGGGCGTAAAAGCAAACGGTTCTTATCGATTATACAATTCATTACCCGGTCTCAAAGCTAAAAAACTTGTTGTTAAAGCACTTACAAGGACTAAGATAATTTGACTGTCCGAGATTGATGTCATCCCTTCATTTTCTCCCCGAATATTCGTAATATGAACCACGTACGGGTTGGTTCAAGTTTTCACCCACATCCATGGTTTAAATTTCGTAAATTCGAATGGATGGATAGGCTTTCTATCATTGTACCAATACTAGCTCTTTATGGCTATAGATCCTCCCAATTCAAATTAGATAGATCATATATATTTATTTACGATAATATATCATTCGAAAAAATATATTTATTTCTTCATTGATAGAAAAAAGAAAAAAAGAAGAATTCATCGATTCTATGAAATCAAATTGGAAATAGAGAGGTTAAACAGGAATGAATTTGGAAGTTATTGCACAGCTTACTGTTCTGGCTCTGATAGTCGTATCGGGTCCATTAGTAATTGCTCTATTAGCAGCTCGCAAAGGCAATTTGTAATCCCAATATGCCATCTCCGGAAGTGAAAGTAACGGTTCGAGGTATTGGATCTCCGGGGATGGGGTCTGAAGATAAAGTAATACTTTATTCCATCCATCAATAAGGAAAGGCTTTATCTTTTTACTTATTATTGGACGAATAATAAAAATTTATGCTACTATCAAATCATAGCGGGTATAGTTTAGTGGTAAAAGTGCGATTCGTTCAAACCAAAAGTTATTGGATAGTTGAAGGGTCTTTTATATTAATTGATTGATCAACGTTCCAATTGACAACCCTATTCTTACAAAGGTTCAAATCCTTTCCTATGAATGCCATAGGAAAAGCATCATTCCCATGAAAATAATAATCAATGATTCTTTCGGATTGAAAAATAGCAAAGCGGAATGATTTTGAAGCTAAATCAATCTTCTAAGATTGATTCGTCAAGAATCCATGGATAGAAATCAAAGGTATTCTTTTCATCGCAACTAAATCTTGAATTCTTTTTGTTCAAAAATTCAAGCCGGATAGCTATAAAATGATAATTTTGGTTTGCCAGAGCTATCAGCATTTCCGTTTAAAGCTCGGTGGAAAATATTCCCCTAAAGATTGGAGCCAATAGAAACAAGGAACGAAGTAACTAGAAAGAATTTATCATTTAATTCATCATTCTATTTAATCAATTATTGAGATTTTTAAATTTTTTTTTAAAAGGATCATCTAAAAAGTATTTCTTCATTTAGAATGAAAAAACTGACATAGATGTTATGGATGCAACTTCCCCGATACCATCGATTAGATAAAAATCTTATTTAACATCCAATACTCGGTTTTCAATTTAAGAAAAGAATCTCTTTTCTTACTTTATACTCCACTCCATAAGGGAGCCGAATGAAGAGAGACTTTCATGTTCGGTTCTGAATTAGAGGCATTAATTGATCCAAATTTAATGTCGACTATAACCCTTAGCCTTCCAAGCTAATGATGCGGGTTCGATTCCCGCTACCCGCTCCTCCATCGAAAGAGCTTACTTAAGAAATAAAATTTTTTTTATTTAATAAGAAAGATCAATAAGTTTAAAAAATTTCCTATTACTAATAGATCTTTTTTACAGCTATGCCGTGAATTGTTTCATTCACAACAGATTTTATTTCCCCTTCTTCATCGTGAGAAAGGGGAAATAAAAGCGTCCATCGTCTAATGGATAGGACAGAAGTCTTCTAAACTTCCGGTATAGGTTCAAATCCTATTGGACGTAATATCTTCTTGGAGAAAACTATTTTATGCTTAAGAAAAACCTTTTAATGTGCTTTTTTCTCCCCGTGTGAACGGGGAGAGCCGGAAAAGAGCTTTTTCCTAGTTCCCCTCGTATCATCACATAATCATATATTTATTTTTGTTCCTGAAGTAGGAAAAATTCGGTATGTTCCTTAATGGCTTCCTTCAGAAGGATTTCCGCTTGTTCCGTGAACACCTTAGTAGAACGTATGATTTCCGCAAACTGAGGTTTATTAGTTATTAAATACTCGCGTAACTGAACAAGAAATCTTTTAACTTGTCCGATTTCCAGTATATCTAAATATCCGTTGACTCCAGCGTAAATAGTAGCTACTTGTTCCTCCACCGCCAAGGGAGCTGCTTGAGATTGTTTGAGCAACTCACGTAATCGTTGACCTCTAGCTAATTGATTTTGAGTAGCTTTATCAAGGTCAGAAGCAAATTGTGCAAAAGCTTCTAGCTCTGCAAATTGAGCCAATTCCAATTTTAATTTTCCAGCTACTTGTTTCATAGCTTTAATTTGAGCTGCGGATCCTACTCTAGATACAGAAATACCCACATCAATTGCGGGTCGAATTCCGGCATTAAACAAATCAGCTGATAAAAATATTTGTCCGTCGGTAATGGAAATCACATTAGTAGGAATATAAGCCGAAACATCTCCGGCTTGGGTTTCGACTATAGGCAGAGCAGTCATACTTCCCTCACCTAGTTGAGAACTTAATTTAGCTGCTCTTTCCAAAAGACGGGAATGCAAATAGAAAACGTCTCCTGGATAAGCTTCTCGACCGGGTGGTCTTCTTAATAAAAGGGACATCTGTCGATAAGCTTGTGCTTGCTTAGAAAGATCATCGTAAATGATTAGAGTATGTTGTTTACGATACATAAAGTATTCTGCTAAAGCTGCTCCCGCGTAAGGGGCAAGATATTGCAATGTAGCAGGAGAATTCGCAGTTTCTGCTACCACAATAGTATATTCCATTGCTCCCCGTTCCTCAAAGTTATTAACTACCTGAGCCACAGAAGAGGCTTTTTGACCGATAGCTACATAGACACATATTACATTTTGACCTTTCTGATTCAAAATAGTATCTGTAGCTACTGCTGTTTTACCAGTCTGTCTGTCCCCAATAATTAATTCTCGTTGACCGCGTCCAATGGGAATCATAGAGTCAATAGCAATAAGACCTGTTTGCATGGGTTCATACACGGAACGTCTCGAAATAATGCCCGGAGCGGGAGATTCAATTAGTCTAAATTCAGAAGCTGGAATTTGACCTTTGCCATCAATAGGTTGAGCTAAAGCGTTTACGACGCGACCCAAATAAGCGTCACTTACTGGTATCTGCGCGATTTTACCTGTCGCTTTTACAGAACTGCCTTCTTGTATAGCCAATCCATCACCCATCAATACAACTCCAACGTTGTCTGATTCCAAATTTAAAGCAATTCCTGCTGTACCATCCTCAAATTCCACTAATTCCCCTGCCATTACTTCGTCGAGACCATAAGCACGGGCAATTCCATCCCCTACTTGGAGTACGGTACCGATATTCATAACCTTTACTTCTTGGTTATATTGCTCGATTTGTTTGAGAATAATGCTGCTAATCTCGTCGGGTCGAATGTTTACCATTAGCGTTCGTTAATGATTCCTGAAAAATAGAACCTATAAGAAAAGAAAAGAAAAGGCTAATCAGTTATTTTTTCCCAGGGTCCCCATCGATAGGCCAATATGATGATCAATCATGCGTGAGTGCAATTCGCTATTCAAACGAATGTTTAAAGCTTTGAGAGCTCTTTCTAATGCAAGTCGGGAAACTTGTTGGCGAACTTGTTCAATTGCTCCCTGTTCTTCGAAACGAATAGTAGCATTCTTAGAGTCTTCTAATCGTTTTAAATCTTCACCAGCGGAATTTATTAGATCTTGTTTCTCTCTTTCCATTCGAGATAGTCCATTTATGCGAATCTCGTCTGCTTTTGTTTCTGCCTGTTGTAAGCGGTTCTGAGCTTGTTTAAGCTTATCAATAGCCTCTTTATATCGTTCTTCTGCATCGCGAATGATATTCAAGATGGTCTGTTTACGATTATCCAATAAATTACTTAATGAAAGTAGATTATCTATCGATTTTACGGATTAACAATCTCTTCCCGAACCGAACACGAATCTTTCAATTCATCCGGCTCTCTTGCTCAGTCTCCCATGAATAGAATATATAAATCCATTTTCTAACCGAGCCTACCCTTTTCATTCATATCCCATTTTTTTTGTAGAACTATAAATTCTTCAAACTTGGAGATTATAGAAGGCTGGCTCTCTTATGATCAAATCGTCAGTAAGATTGTTTTTTCTGAATAATTATTAATGTATGTAGGTTGTCGATTTAGTACCGAAAAACCAAAATTGGTCATTCATATTCATAGGAGATTATGACAATTCATCTAGTAAAATGAATTTTAGAATCATTTTGATATGAGTGTTATACATCAGATGAATCTCCAACCATGCTTTTTTTCTATACGTCCTTATGAACACGGTGGGGAAAGAATACCCTGTTGTACTTAGACTTCAAGCAATTCAGCTTTGACCATTTTTACAAGATTCCCTTATCAGTTAATAAAAAAATAAATTGTTCACTGATTTTACGAAATGCTATAGTTCTTCTGAATTCTTGACTCAGAAGTAATTCGTTGGGGTTATGCACCTTCCCTTTCTCCGAAGTGCAGCTGAGTGGATCCAGCTATTTCATCCAAATATTCAACCCGCACACACTCCCTTTCCGAAGTAAACTAGTAGACCAATTACTACACCTAAATTAATCAAATTTGTTTCTAAAAGGTTGGTATTTAAGCCGAGACTCGCGGCAGGAGGCCAGTAACTCGGGAAAATAACAGGATCAATCATCATATTTTTTATACTCTTCTCCCGTCATAGGTTATCCAAGTTTTACATAGTTTTTTCCACTCGACCCTACTGAGCATCATACATAGTTTGAAATAGAAATTATGAGAGATTTCTCAGTCTGAAGTTTCACCTATTTATAAAATAGGGTCGTATAAATACCTTGCTCTACTCTCTGCTACAAAAGTTAGGTTTTTTTAACCAAAGGATAAGAGAGAGATTTTGTTACTTACTCATTATTATTAGACCCCCCCCCTCTATAGAGAATCGGCTGAACAGACGAATAAATTAAATAGAGAAGGAAGGGGATTAATTATTAGTAACAAGAGGTACGGAGCTTCGTTCCTCGGATCAAACGAAAGGATTTGCAAATAGAAGTGCTAGAGCTACAACTAGTCCATAGATAGTTAAAGCTTCCATGAAAGCTAAGCTTAGCAACAAGGTACCTCGAATTTTACCTTCAGCTTCTGGTTGTCTCGCAATACCTTCTACAGCTTGACCCGCAGCGGTGCCTTGACCAATACCGGGTCCAATAGAAGCGAGACCTACAGCTAATCCAGCAGCAATAACGGAAGCAGCAGAAATCAGGGGGTTCATATGGTAATCGATCTCCTCCAACTAAGGTTGGGGAATGGTTAATGAAAACCTATCCTCTATTGCTAACTACTTTTACTCATTATAAAATCTTTCATAAAAATAGTTAATAACTCAAGATGTTTCTCATTAAAGTGATGGTGTCGCTAAAGATGATAAATAATATGAAGATAAAAAAGAATATTCTTTTTTATTCTTCTCTACGTCTATCCAATAGATTACATATTCATTATTTTTTACATATTTCAATATTACTCAGATATTGAGGAGAGGCAGAATGAATTTGACCGAATAGCAATTCTATCTCGATTTCCTAACCTAATCATTTTATATTACATGAATTACGTAAATCGAATTACATCCATAATGTATAATAAGTCTGATTTTTTTCACCTATTCTATTATGTTGTGACCGAGGAACAATTAAATTAAGAGGTAAATATTCTAATAAACTAAGTTCAATTTTAAATTTGTTCGGTTATTTTCATATAACCTTTTATTTTATTGAGAGATTTTACTAATTCAATTTGACTGATATGGAAGAAAAGTTTCATGATCGTTCATATTATTTCTATTATACCTGAGAAAATCAATTTATATTAGAATTGAAAAAGATCAATATATAAAAATAGATTTCTCTTACGGGAAGATATCAATCTTTTTTCAAGAAATTAGATCTAGCAAAGTGATTGATTTTCCAAAAACTATCTACACCAATAAAAATTTCACTTCAACCTCGACATAGAGACTACGTCTATATTCCATACAGATGAATAAGAATCGTGTGTCCATCTATCCAATCGAAAAGCCTATTCAATGGCTAATGATGACCTTCCATGGATTCTCCTATATAAGCTGCGGCTAGAGTTGCAAAAATCAAAGCTTGAATAGCACTTGTGAATAATCCTAGGAACATCATAGGTATGGGAACTACCAGAGGTACTAAAGAAATAAGAACAGCAACCACCAATTCATCAGCTAATATATTGCCAAAAAGTCGAAAGCTAAGTGATAAAGGTTTAGTAAAGTCTTCTAAGATATTGATCGGTAAAAGTATTGCGGTTGGTTGAATATATTTACCAAAATAACTTAAACCTTTTTTGTGAAGACCTGCATAAAAATATGCTACCGATGTAAGCAAAGCCAAAGCAACAGTAGTATTAATATCATTCGTAGGTGCAGCTAACTCTCCATGGGGTAACTCAAAGATTTTCCAAGGGAGAAGAGCACCTGACCAGTTGGAGACAAAAATAAATAAGAACATGGTCCCAATAAAAGGGACCCATGGACGATATTCCTCTTCTCCAATTTGAGTTCTAGCCAAGTCCCGAATAAATTCTAGAACATATTCAACGAGATTTTGACCATCCGGCGGAACGGTTTATAGATCTCCAGTAGCTAGAATGGCTAAACTTAATAAAATAGTAATTACAACCCAAGAGGTTATAAGTACTTGTCCATGAACCTGGAAACTACCTATTTGCCAATAGAAGTGTTGACCTACTTCCACACCGGATATTTCGTACAAATTATGGAATGTGGTAATGGAAGATAGAGATGGTGCAATATGCGTATTGCTCCTCCTAAAGATTAACTATAAAAAGAAGAAATGATTCTATTGTTTTTTCTTCTTTTTTTTTTTTTTTAATATCTCACTTTTGAATTTTCGACCACTTTATCTATATATAAATGTCTTTTTCGAATAAAATATATTAAGAAAACGAAAAGATATTTATATAAATATATCATATATTTTCAGGTCCGAAAGTAGTGATTAACTCAAGAATTCCCGGGTTCTTGGAAATCACGACCTTCGCGAATCGCTGACGTAAATTTATTTGAGATCCATCCAATTGAAGATCTAGAATTATTATTGGCTAGAATTGGGATATCCGTAATAAGATCCGGATCGCAATCCGTAGTATATCTATATCTACTAAGCAAATGGTTGGAATACTTAAAATTATACATTCTTGAATAACAATAGAATCTTTCCGTTAATCAACAGTTGTTACAACATCGGATAAACCTGTCACATATTTAATTACACCTGGATATTTATCTTTTTCCGCGGTTGAGCCAATCATATTTTCGTAATGGCTGCTTCTTCCTTTGGAGATTCATCAGATCCTCCTGTCCCCCGAATCTTTTGATCCTTGAGGACGGACGTGTTTCCGTAGCAGACCAATTAGTTGACATACCACCGAGCTCTTTTTTATTTAAATAATGTGAGCTTTTGTAGCAGCTGATTTAATAGCATCAGCTGCTTTATATTTCGTATCAACTATTGAAAATTGTTTTCTTTTACTTGCTGCATTAGCCACTGAATCACAGGTTTCTTATGCCTTATGAAAGGCGCGCGTTTTAAGTAGGATTTGTAATATGAATAACCTTTCCGTGGGGATATGAAGTGTCTGTCTCCCTACCCTAGGATTCTACTTCTGAACTTGATGACTGAAATGAACTCCTGTTTTTATAATTTATTTCTTTGAAATATTCCAAGATTTTGGTTCCGTTTCCTCTTCTTTCCCCCCCCCCCACCATCTCGAGTAGAATCCCAGAGATTATAATATAATGTAGCCCAGGGACCATACATAATATAGGCTAAATTTACCGATAAACCGAATCTATCAAAAATTTAGGGTTATATTCTCATAAATAATAAGATGTGGAGATTTTATAATTTGTTACATAAGGAGTTATTTCTTTGTCCCGTTCGGTTATTAACAACCCGATGGTTCTCGAATAATAGTATATGGAAATAACACTCGTAAATAATAAAAATTTCTTTAATTTTATCTAATTCTCTTCCTACTAAAATAAACTTTGCATTAAAGTTATTTATTGAAATCCGCTTCGGATACTAATGTTCTTAACACTTCATGAATAGTTTTTTTACTGGAAGAAATAGGGAATTCTTTTTCTCCATAAAATAAAATGTGTTTAATCTCGTTAATGAATAGTTTATTATTCTTTGTTCCCAAATAAATTCCCCTTTTTTTCTCCGGAGTTACTTGCCAAATTGCTTCTCTGCACCCAGTACCAGCAGGAACTATTCCACCAGGAATGACATTCTCTTTTAAGCCTTTCAACCGATCGATTTTACCCCGGATAGCAGCTCTAGCTAATATTCTGGTAGTCTCTTGGAAACTCACTTCTGAAAGGAAACTCTTAGTATTAATAGATGCTTTCGTTATTCCCAGTAATATAGGTTTATAAGGAATCTCTTCTTCCAAAGCACGATTCATCCTTTGCGCCCGTGAAACTTCTATTGGTTCTCCGGGTGAAGAAACATTAGCTATTCCATCTTCTAAAGTAACTATTTTCGATGTCATTTGGCGCACAATAATTTCCAAATGCTTATCGGATATTTTCACTCCTTGGGATCGATAACCCTTCTGAATTTGATCAACCGAATCGATTCGGCTTTGTTCTAAACTTACTCTAGCGCTGAGAAAGAAACTCCAAGGGTATCCGAAGATCCATGTCACATCGTTGTTCCGATCTTCAAAACTGTCTTTGAAATCCATCGATACCGAAGTATTAGGGCGGGATTCTAAAAGTTGCTCGATCTTAGGAAGACCTTGAAGAATAATATTTTCAAATCTTAATCTTTCATATATTGATGTTATTGATGCATCTCCTTCTTTAACAATGTCTCCACAACTATTATGAACAGTCGCTCCTACATTAGCTAAGTATGGCTTAGCTAATCTAATTACTACAAATTCTATATGAATGGCTATTATTTGACAAGATCGGAAAAGTGGTCCATATTCGGGTGTAGATACACCCTCACATATCAATTGTCCAAGACTAACTAATCGGAATGTTTTTTTGTATGGACAGAATAACGAGAAACACCAATTTAGTAAATAAAAAATAATATTTTTGCAGAAAATCAAATGATAATTTCTTCTATTTTCATCTGAAAAATACCATTTAGGCACTTCGGAAGTCTTTTTTAAATTTTCAATAATGGAATATTTATTGGATGGAACTCTACCATGGGTTAACCAACAGAAGGAAGACAGAGGATTAGCGATACTATGTAAATTACCTAAAATACCTAACTTCTCCAACGGAGTTACTTGCGTAAGATTTTCTTGTAAATCCTCTTGGATCGATGAAATAAAATCTGCAGTAATTCCTTTTAAATCGAATTGTGTACTTTTATTACTTTTACTTGGGAATATTAAGGAATCCTTCAAAAATTCTGTCGGAAAAGCATTGGCATCTGAATCAAATTTTATATCGTTTTTTTCTACCGTATCATAATATTTTGGACCAGTAAATGAAAGGGTGAGGGAGAGAGAATCGTCCGAGGACAAGATAAGAAAAGATGTGTTTTCTTGATCTCTATCGGGTAGAATACGAATAATACCTTTATGTTTACTAAATGATTGGCTTCCCCCATTGGAAGAATGACTGGTGTAATGAACTTTGTTACCCAAAATATATATGGAATCTGCTGTATTATTATTATCATCATTATCGTTATTATTATTGTCATTGTCATTATTCCCAGTATCTAAAGAATGTTTTATCAAACTAAGTTGAAGAAAATATTGAAATTGGAAAGTTTTATTCGTTCTTATCTCAATGAAAGAAGTATAAGCCCTTTCTACTCTCATAGGAGATCCCTTTTTTCGATCCAAGACTAAACAAGTTTGAACTAATTGGATACCCGTGTCATTGATTCGAACTTCTTTACCATCCTCATAGAGAAGATATTGAACAGCTTTCACTCTTAGAGTTCCTTGTTCCCCCAGTAACTCCCGATGAGAGAATGTTGTTGCTAATTTGTTAGGTATTTCATATTCCATTGCGGGTCTGAGTAAAGCAAAAGGTTTATCTGTACGAGGTATGATCCACTGGAGATAAGCCCAATTCCTGGATCTGAATTTACCGAAAATTCTTTTCCCCGGTTGTATTAAAGCGTCCCTTTGCTCGGATATTTCCCTTGCTTTCCCTGGATGAATGATACAACCAGGTAATATTCTTATTTCGAATTTATTGTCTGTTATCCTTCGTATTCGAACTGATCCGCTCACTCGGCTATGAATATCCGAAGTTATTTTTGCACCTGCCTGAATAATACTATTATCCTCTACTAAGATGGGAGAAAAAGGTTCATGTACAATATGTATTTCTTCCGGGATTGAAAAAAAGTTACCACCTCCGATTATCTCATGTCTTGTCATAAATCTTTTCGTTTTTCTATTCCCAATAATATCGTTTTTTTTGCCAATCGAATTAATTTTTATGGTACCATACTTGATAATCCCCCAATCCTTGGTTATGTATCTAGGATCATTTGAAATGGCCAAAATATCATCATTTTGTAAAACACCATTTTTAGATATTTTAGGGACAAATTCAAAATCCGGGATTTGTTCATTGTATCTGTTTCTATCTCGTTCCGGTGAGAAAAAAACTCTACCCTTTTTATGTTTTCGTGTTACTTTATAACCATGCAAAATGAAAGTGGAATATATAGAATTACAATCCCTATTATTGGATATGCTATGATCGAACTCTGAATGATTAAAGGTTTTTTTGTTTCTTCTCGAAAAAAAATTGAATGATTCAGTATTTATCTGATCTTTTTTCGAATGAGAATCAAGAAGTGGTTTATTTTCCTCGGTCAAAGGAAATTGAACATCAATTTGATCTTCATCCCGGTAGAAGAATCGTATGCCACCGATACTATGAAATCTTCCCGATAATACCCGTACATAACTTGTCTTAGTTATGAAATGGATGTTACTATGTACATGCTCAGGGTTGTGACGCACCTTCGCACCCCAGTGCATCTCCCCATCCAAGCTGGAATAAATAGATTTTTTAATTCTTTCTTTTGAAGTGGATGTTGTAACATGAACCTCCGCAATAACTTGTTTTGATTCTACATGTTGATTGTTCTGAACCAAGATCAAACTTTGCGGTGGAATTGTTGAATTACGTACCTCATACTTATTCCCAATGGTAATGGATAAATCATTGTCACATATCCAAGCAGGATGCCCATGACGTGTACGTGTGGGATAAACTGAATCGGTATTGGATTTAATAATTCCAGTAAAAGGAGTTCGTATATGTTATGCAATACCACCCGTGAATATCCCACCAGTATGAAAAGTTCTTAAGGTTAATTGAGTCCCTGGTTCCCCAATAGACTGACCCGCAATAATACCCACTGCTTCTCCTGATTCTACCGGATTACCATGAGTAAGACTCCAACCATAGCATAGTTTACAGATCCAAAACATGCTTTTACGAGTCAAAGGGGATCGTATAGATATTGGTTGTGTTTGAAACATTAATTGATTGGCAAGCTCAGCCCCAATATCTTGATCGCGTGTAGCAACGCATCTTGCATCTACGTATACATTATCTGCTAATACACGACCAATCAGTCTTGATTCAGCAATCATTCGTATATTCCTTTGCTCATCCCGAATGGGACTTATGAGGATACCTTCAATAGTGCCGCAATCTATTCTACGTACAACAATGTGTTGAACTACTTCAACAAGTCTACGTGTAAGGTATCCGGCATCTGCCGTTCGTATGGCAATATCCACAACTCCTTTACGAGCACCATAACAAGGAATTATGTATTCTGTTAGAGATGGTCCTTCGCGAGAATTACTTTGAATGGGTAAATCAATAATTTGTCCTTTAGGATCCGACATTGATCCTCTCATACCTAATAATTGGTGAATTTGGGATATATTTCCTCGGGCTCCCGGGAAGGACATCATATGTACTGGATTTGAAGGATCGGTTATCTTAAAATTAGGAGTCATTTCCTGTTTCATATATTCACTCGTAGTATACCGTGTATCAATCAATTGACGTAATCTTTCTACCGCATGCACATTTCCATAACGATGATGTTCCTCTTCGTAAGAACCTTGTCGCTCCGCATCCTGTATAAACCATCCTTTGGAAGGTGTTGTTGAAGGATCGTCAATGCCTAATGAGACGGCTTTGTAAGTAGCCTATTAAAAACCCAAAGTCTTAGGTTGATCTGGGATATGTGCCGTATACACCATTCCGAAATGAGTTATTAACCTGCTAATAAATTGTTTTATGGCAGTTCTATCCATCACTTTATTATAGAGGAGCAATTTATCTGATTCTGCCATATCCCCCACTCCCATAAATAGGATTCACCGCCAATGAATTCCAGCCTTTTACCGAAAGGTTTCCTCAATTTTAATGTTTGTTTGTACAAACAAGTCTTGTTTTAACAGGTGATTATAATTATATCGTCACAGCTGGCGGTGCTCCATTCCGAATTGAAGAATCTTTGGAGATGCCTTGTAGAGCTGACTCTATTTCTTGATTCGGAATAATACGACCAGCGGTTGTACAAATGTATATACTAAGTGTGCTCTCTTCTCCATCCCCCCTAACCTGGAAATGCTCATAGATCTGATGGGAAGTACCTAAAGGTTCATACTGAGCCTCAATAGGCTCTTCCTGATTCACGGAATTCATTATGCGTAGATCATCATCTACTGGCCATCGGAGCCACAAAGGACTGTATAAGTTCATTTCTCTCTGCGATTCCGCTCTGAGCACATCATTGTAACTATAAAAATAAGGTATTCTTTGACTTTGAGAGAGTCCATTCCTATATGGAAATGGATTATATCTATTTCCATAAATACCTTGATTACTTTCAATTGTTAATGTATAAAGTCCAAGAAGCATATCTTGGTTCGGTACAGAAACGGGATCTCCTGTAGCTGGAGACAAGAGATTCGCGTGAGAAAGCATAAGTAGACGAGCTTCTGCTTGGGCCTCCAAGGATAAAGGTACATGGACAGCCATTTGATCTCCATCAAAGTCTGCATTGAACCCTGCGCAAACTAATGGATTTAAACGAATAGCACGTCCATCTGCTAAAATGGGTTCGAATGCTTGTATGCCTAGTCTGTGTAATGTAGGTGCTCGGTTCAACAATATGGGATGTCCCTGCATAACCTCTTGAAGTATTTTCCAAATAAGAGGCATTTTATTCTGAATCAGGAGTTTAGCGGCTTTAATGTTGGGAACAAGATTTCGTCCAATTAAATTGCGAATTACAAAGGGTTGAAAAAGCTCTATGGCTATCTCTCGAGGTAATCCGCATTGGTGTAATGAAAGAGAGGGACCTACCACGATAACAGAACGACCTGAATAATCAACTCGTTTTCCAAGTAAATTCTCCCGAAATCTTCCTTCCTTGCCTTGAATTACATCTGAAAAGGATTTCAAAGGCCTATCATTAGTATCCGTCATGGGTTCTCCGCCGATGCTATTATCAATAAGTGCATCTACAGCTTTCTGAACCAATTTCTTTTGACAAACAAGTACTCCTTCCGGTGCAAATATTCTTATTTCTGAAAGACAACTGAGAGAATTATTTCGAAAAATGATTCTTCGATAAAGTTCATTTATATCCGAACTAATTATTTTACCTTCGCCTAATTGAACCATAGGTCTTAATTCAGGGGGAAGAACTGGTAATAGTGACAAAACCATCCACTCCGGATTTGTTTTTGTTCGAATAAAGTATTTGATCAATTTCATATGTCTAACCGAAAAATCTTTCCTTCTTTGAATTTTCCGGTTTTCCCATTTATCTTCTGTGGGTTCACCGTTCACCAAAAATTCTTCCCATTTTTCATATGCGCGATCCAAAACAACTTTCGGTTTTAGACTAGCTAATAGTTTTTTGGTAACATCTCCCCCAGTAGCTATTTCTCTACCCATAAATTCGTTGAAGTCTGGACAATGGAAAAAGCAAGGAATACTTTCGTTCCGAATTTCATAATCATTATCATCATATTAAAATAAACCTCGTTTTAATCCAAATGAAGTAGGTTTGTTAGTTATAGGCTTGGCAAAAAAAAGATTGGGATAGGTTATTATCTAGTTCCCCCCCGCAGAATCGGACGCGAGAGTTTCCCCTCATCCGGCTCAAGCAGCTATTATTAAAACACGAGAATCTTTTATTCTTATTTCGTATCGAATAACTTTGAGATTCTGTTGCTTAGCTAGGAAAAACAGCTACTCGTTACTCAAATTATACCTAAAGTAAACTAATTTATGTTCTTTCCATTAAAGAAAAATTAATTTATATTCTTTATTCTTGAGTAGTCTTATTCCCTTCGAATGATATACCTTCTTACAGAGATACCTTCCAATGAGATTGAAATTCGTAAGGATTTCCTTCGTTCATATTCTGATTCCTTCGATCCTTTGGGTTCTCGCTCTACTCCGATGGTCATAATGCTATTTGAAGCACGTATGCGGTGGATAGACTTCTATAGCCATACCTATAAAAGCTTACTTATTACATAAGCTCATTCAAAATATTCTAATATCGAAGGATTCCCGGATTCTATTTAAGAAAAAGAATGGGGTTTCTTACGAAGTCTGATTAACAAATAACATTATACATAATGTGATATGTACACATATTGTATGAACCCTAGATAAATCCTCCTTTTATCTCATTACTTATAATTTCATCTCGAGCTTCGTGCCACTCCTCAAAGGACATGACATGTCGGAGTTAAAGGCATCCCTATGAAATTGGAATTAGATGGGATGACGGTTTCTATTCCAATCCGTATAATCAAAAACTATGATCGAGTCACACATCGCAGTATGCTAGGCTTTCCAATTCCCTAAGAGGTTTGGATAGGATATTCGCAATATGACTAGGAAGCTTTTTTGAATACCATACATGAGTTACCGCACATGCTGATTCGATGTATCCCATTCGATATCTTCGAACTCGAGATTCAGTAGATTCAACTCCGCATTCCTTACAGAAACTTGAGTCTTCTTCATTTTCTTCACTCCATTGATACTTTCCACGGGCGCAAACTCCACTTTAAATAGGCCCAAATATTCTCTCACAGAATATTCCATCTTTTTCTGGTCTATCGCTGCCATAATAGAAAGTGCTGGGTTGAGTTACCCGTCCAACTATTTCTCCAGTAGGTAAGATTCTTTCAGTCCAGGCACGAATTTGTTCGGGAGAAGCTAATCCAATTCGAAGATATTGATGATTTTGGTAAATCATAAGATTAAAGTTCCGATTGATTTGCACTAAACTTCTTTATAATCTATTATTAAATCTTTTTCTATAATAACTGGATCCGAATCTGGGGCTAAACATCGTGGTTCTCGAACGAGCAATCGAAAAGATTCTGGAGTAATTACTTCAGGTTCATATATCGGTTCTCCAGCTACTATAGTACTAACTACTTTCTGACGGGTTTCAGCATGATCAGATTTAATAGTAAGCATTTCTTGTGGAATATGGGAAACACCGAAACCTTCTGGAGCCCAAACTTCCATCTCTCCTACCCGTTGTCCCCCCCGTTTGGATCTCCCCCTAAGTGGTTGTTGTGTAACACGTGAGTAAGGTCCACTAGATCGTGCATGGATTTTATCATCAACTTGATGAATCAATTTTGGCATATAAGCTTTTCCTATCGTAACAGGTTGTTCAAAAATCTCTCCCGTTCTTCCATCAATCAATCGGCTTTTCCCGGGATTATCGAGTTCAAATGACCATGGATTAGCTGTTTGCCTACCAGCCTCATGAGGTTCAGAAAATACTAGCTTTCTCGGAGCTTCCCGTTCGTATCTTTCATCGAAAGGCATTACTCTATAATGTCTCTTCAAAAAGTTTCCTGCTATACCAAGCACACATTCAAAGATTTGTCCCACATTCATCCGTGAGGGCACCCCTAAGGGGCTTAATATCATATCAATTGGTGTTCCATTTTGCAAATAAGGCATATCTTGTCTAGGTAAAATCTTTGAAATGATACCCTTATTACCATGTCTTCCAGCAACTTTATCACCTACTCGTATTTTGCGTTCCTGCAGGACATATACATGAACAACCTTTGTATACCTAGAAGTATCTTCCGGATAAATCCATCTCACATCAATAACTTGACCTCTTCCACCTGGGGGTACTTTAAGACAAGTTTCTCTCGTAGTAGTTGTATCAATACCAAATATGGCTTGTAATGAGTTACCTTCCGGAGCCTTCAGCGATTCCTCCGAATCTCGAGGTGTTAATTTACCTACTAAAACATCTCCCGTTTCTACCCAAGATCCTGGTAATACAAGGCCACTCTTATCTAAATGACGAAGAAAATAATCATCTAAATGGGGTATTTTTCTGGTAATTTCCTCAGCAGTTCCTTCAGGTGTTACATGAGCCCCAATTTCATATTTCCCAATATGAATAGACGTAAAAATATCTTCATGTATTAGACGTTCGCTGATAAGTACTGAGTCCTCAAAATTGTATCCTTCCCATGGCATATATGCTATTAATATATTTTTCCCTGGAGCTAGTTCTCCCCCTACCGTAGCTCCCCCGTCCGCCAAGATTTGCCCTCTTTCTAGATATTCACCTTGATTAACCCGAGGTTTTTGATGCATACAAGTATCGTTATTAGAACGTTGATATATAACTAATTTGGTATCTATTGTATTTCCATCGTCAACTAACAAAGTTATTTTTTCACCATCAATATAATCAATTTTCCCCCCCTGCGCGGCTACAACCACAGTCCCCGAATCTGGGGCTACTTGACCTTCCAATCCTGTTCCTACGATACATTTTTCGGGTTTTGAAAGTGGAACTGCTTGACGTTGCATATTAGAACCCATTGAAGCACGATTTGCATCATTGTTTTCAAGAGGAGGAATAGGAGGAGCTCCAACGGGAAAATGTTGTAGAGGCGAAATACTTCGAAGATGTATTTGATTCCATGCAATAGTCACAATTTCTTGTCGATATCGAGCTGCAGTAACTTGTTCCTCTTTATCCTCCTGAGATATCGATAAACAAGTTCCTGTAGTTATTCGATAGTATTCATCTTCTTCTGCTGATACATGAGTTGCAATATCCCCCTCCTCGGATAATATCTCGGAGATCTTATAGAAGGGACTTCCGAAGAATCCCCAAGGATCAACGCTTGCATGAAGAGCCAATGATGAAATGGGTCCAGCATTCATTCCTTCGGATGTTTCGATGGGACAAACACGCCCATAATGACTAGGATGAATATCTCGTACTTGGAAACTAGCGGTTCGCCTTATTGACCCTCCAGGGCCCAAATAACTTAATCTCCGCCTATGAACTATTTGTGTTAATGGATTAGTTTGGTCTAGAGATTGAGATAAGGGGTGTGAACCAAAAAATTCTTTGAAAGTTGTTAATAATAAACTTGAAGTTACTGAACTTCCAAAAGTTGGTACACGTTTAAGCTGGGTTGCCCTATTCATTCTTCCCCGCACTGAATCCTCCGAACGTTCTGATGCCAATCTTGATTGATCTTTTGATGAATCTGCTACGGAACAAATATGTTTATTTTTTAAGTGATCCATATCATCGAGGGTTCCTACTCCAATTCGAACTTTGATCGAATAATCTATAACAGCTAACATATCTTTTGGTAATGAAAAAATCTCATTTTTAGGTACATCAAGGTTAAGTTTCTTGTTCAAATTTATTCGACCAATCTTCCCTGGTTCAAATTTTGGTTGATAAAATCTTTCTTGTGATTCTTCAGATATATCGGGGAATTTCAAATATTCATCTGTACCATATAATAGTTTGTAAAGTTCCGATATGGCATATTCTCTCGATTGAATATGTTTTGCCTTTGTTTTCCGAAAAGCGTCACTCGAGACATCGGGATAACAAACATTTTCTAAAATTTCTCTTGTATCCAAACCCATAGCTAATAATAAAAGTCAAATAGATATTCTCTGTTTCCTATTTATACGAACCCATATTCTGTTCTTCATATCAGGTTCTAATTTGAATCTTCCTCCACGATTTGAGATTATTGTGCCGGTATATATAGGGTTCCCATTTGGATCCCGTTCCAGATTAAGGTAAATACCAGGACTTCGTAAAATTTGATTGATTGCAACTCTAGCAGTTCCATTCACTACAAAAGTACCTTGGGAGCTCATTAAAGGAATATTCCCAATGTATACAGTTTGTCTTTTTATTCTCCCTCTTCCCTTTTGAGTCGATTGGGCTGGTACATATGATTTGGGTGAATACGTAATGGACCCACATACGGCATCTTTTTCTCCGATCAATGGTTCTATTAAGTAATATTGTTCACCAAATAATCGAAATTCAATCTCTTCATCTGTATCTTCGATACAGGGAAAATTATTTGGTTCTTCCATTAATCCCTGATCAACAAAACGATAAAATGCTTCCAATTGTATTTTCCCCAAATTAGGCAGTACAAAAATTTCCCCATTCTTTTCTAATACCATGTTGAATCTTCTCTTTCTTCTCTTTCCTCTTCTTTTCCCTATTTCCCTCTTTTCCTTTTTCTGTCAAGATGGAAATACAAAAAACTCCATATTGATAAAGAAATTTGTACCAATATAGTGGTAGGTAGCAAATTAATAGATTTTATTCTAATTTCGAACTAATTATGTTATGTGAGAGTCAGAAAAAAAAAAATACAGATTCTTAACTTAAATTAACTTAATAAGTAAAGGAAGGAATACCGTTCATTCCGTTTTAGAGGGGAGAGAAACAAACACTTGATTGAACCATTAATCATTCTTATAATACATTAACTTATATTTATTATATTTATTACAATCCCAGGTCGAAGATCAAAAAGGTTCAATTACGATACGGTGGAGGCGACATGGCCAAGTGGTAAGGCAGAGGACTGCAAATCCTTTATCCCCAGTTCGAATCTGGGTGTCGCCTGAAAATAAAATAAAAAGAAGTAGTTTGGGTTGGCTATCATGTTACCTCTAAATATGAATTGTGTTGCTCCATATTATAGTCTGTCACATTATCCATATTCGAATTTTCATCATGAATAGACAACCCTATTTTAAGTATAAATCAATTCTGGAATAAAAGCAAGTTATTATATATTTCTTGCTTCAACAATCTCGAATTCCTTTAATATTGCTTATAAAATCCAAAATATAGATTATATTAAAATTCATTTTATTCAATACTTGGCGGTATTAACAGCTCTTCATATTATCAGTATAGAATAAATCATCATATAATATTATTTCTATATTTCTACATAGAAATAATATAGATTCTTTCTTCTATTCGAGAATCAAAAAGATAAGGAGAATCTTTACGGATATAGTTAATATTGCTTGGGCTGCTTTGATGGTAGTTTTCACATTTTCTCTCCCACCTGTGGTACGGGGAAGAAGCGGACCGTAATTCCCGATTATAAATAATAAATTTATTAAATCATTATTGAATATTTCTTTTTCATTTAATAATGATTTAATAAATAAATAAATTTATGGATATGGAAAAGTATTTTCATAATTTTATCTGTTTTCTATTTTTTTCCCTGCAAGAAATATATGAGGTATAATCAATTCCCTCCCATTTTTCATAATATAAAGGCTTTTTTTTTCTTCCTATTCCGAATTCAAAGTTTTGATAGATCAATTTATTTTTCAACCAAGTTAATAGGTTGAGAAAAAAATATTTAGATTTCTCATAATATAAATTGGTTATATTATTTTTAATACTACGTAAATATAGACTTTCCGTAATATAAGAAATAGCAGTTCCACTTAGAAGCATTTGGGATAATAGAAGAATGGGATCTAAACGCCAACCCTGGGAAATAAAAATTCCTCCGCATAATAATCCGATGGAAGAGAAAAGGAAATCGTAATATTGGGATAGGTTGATTCCGCGCTCACCCCCCCTGAAAACCATATATGATATTTTAATCTCTTTATGGCTTAAGTAAAAGATTATGAAAATAACATATCGTTTTTACCCCAAATTCAAGTGAGTTTTCATATAACTTCTTGGATTGTCTCTAACCTGTTCAATGAGTTTATATTCCCAAATTTTTTATTATTCTCAAGAGATCAGGTTTATTTTATATGTACTTATCATATTCTCCTATAAGAAGGATTATCATTGGGCTCATGGTATACTCCGTTGGTTTCACCATTCCCTTCTCCGGAGGAAAGAGAACTAAGAATTGAAATAAAATGATATTTTTCATTTTTCTATTTATCAATCGATCCAAATAAAATTTCAGTGAAATTTGTTTTCGAAGTAATTTATAATATTAAACTATGTTAGCCATAGATTATCTATTTCATTCTATAGAGAATAAATCTTTTCTTCTCCCCTTCTCAAGTTTCATATTAAATATTATTAGTTAATATGTTGAATTTCCTGAGCGAAATATCTTTAAGTACATTCAAAATCACACCTCTAGATACATCAGGTTCCCTTTCTCTAAGGGCGTACAAAAGTATGCCTACCGACACTAGTCCTACTCCCACCGTAGTACTAGGACCATACTCCATATGAATCATATAAGAAATAACACGTAAGTTAGAAAGGACTATATTCGTTGGGGGAATATATTTTTATTAAAATCCCCCGATATAGTTTTTTTTTGAATTCAATAAGTATTTGCAAAAATGTATGTAATTATCCAGAAAAAACTTGGACTTCTTCTATCATTCTCCCATAAGTGAATATTAAATTGAGAATGAATTTAATTGCTTTGACTGGCTGTTTTTACATAAGGGATAGGTGAGAAGGCAGTGGGAATAAGAATGAACAGTGCAGTGGCAATAAATGCGAGGATATTTACTTCCATAATCTCATTATTTATCTTATTATTTAATAATATTTTGAAGGGGCTCAAAAATCTCATCCGATAAAGATTAGAAATCTTATCTCTTTCAGAGATTCATAATGAATATAATCGATTCAATTTCTTTGGGAGATACAATCAATCTCCTTGAATTCAATGAAATCCCATATAAGTCTGATCCATTTATCTAATATTAGATGAATAGTATAACACAAGACAGCTTTCTGACCTACAAAATAAGATTCTTCATCTGAAAAAGCTCATTTTCTGTTTACTGTACTTTTACTCCCTATCTGCCACATTCATTATCTACGTACCATCTATGTTATACGATATTACATGCAGTATACTATAAACATAGATGAATTTGGTGTGAAGAGATAAATGAAATACTTCATTCCCCAGTCAATCTATTATCAATAAATCTTGATATTGAGATAATACCGAACCGATTTCATTATTTCAAGGTTCATTTGATAGAGTCTCATCTCGATAGTATGCCTTGAAGAGGACTCGAACCTCCATGCTTCATAGCACGAGATTTTGAATCTCGCGTGTCTACCATTTCACCATCAAGGCTCTCAATCAATATTATACTTGATCCAAATTCAAAAACATAGACTAAGTTAAGTATTTTATTATTATTATTTTATTAATCATCGAAATTTAGATTAGAATGATTAATTGATAGAATTCTATTCAATTTTATCGATTTTCATTATCCATACATAAAATCTAACGCAGTATAAGAATAATTGATTGTTGAAACCGAGTTCCCGACCAACAGGGAAGACATAACATAGACTCATACAACTAATTCACATTTACAATAATTAAATTAATTCGGATTGTAAAACGAACTTGCAATGAGACGGAACATTGTAAGTTCGTTTTACAATCCGAATTATAAGATAAGTTCATTTATTTCTCGATCTCCATTTTCTATCAGGATAAAGATTAATCTCCAAAGTTGATAAATAAATTTTCTAGGAAAAAGAGTATTCAGCTATTAATTGAATGACTTAAAGAAATATTATCCTGGGCAATAGTAATAATGGTATTCATTATTACTCCCAATATGGTAGAAGCTACTGCACATAATACCATACCGAGTTCAATAAAACTTTTTGATATTAAGGAAGATGTGGAGATTTTATAATTTGTTACATAAGGAGTTATTTCTTTGTCCCGTTCGGTTATTAACAACCCGATGGTTCTCGAATAATAGTATATGGAAATAACACTCGTAAAAGGTCCTATCGAGACTAATAAATATAAACCTGCTTGCCATCCACACCAGAATGGATAAAGTTTTCCGAAAAAACCTGATGACGGGGGAAAACCTCCCAGAGGTAATGAACATGGAGTGAAAGAAAGAGCTAGCAAAGGATCTTTTATATATAATCCGGCATAATCTCGAATGTTATCTGTTCCCGTACGTGAACCAAATAATATGATGCAAGCAAAAGTTCCTAAACTCATAAAGATATAAAACAGTGTGTAAGTTAACATGCTTGCATATCCGTTTGAGTTTCCAGCAATTATTCCAATCATAAGATATCCAATTTGACTTATTGGAGAATATGCAAGCATGCGTTTCATGCTCGTTTGAGTGATCGCAATCAAATTGCCTAATATCATACTAAGAATAGCTAATATCTCTAAAAGGAAATGCCATTCATTCGATGAGAAGGAAAAAATAATATTGAAGATTCGAGTAGCTAAAGCTAGAGCGGCTACTTTCGAAGCAGCAGAAAGAAGAGCAACAACTGGGGTTGGGGAGTCAGAGTCGGAAAAAGGATCATTATTCACTCTTTCCTCTCATTCAGAACCGTGCATGAGACTCTCATCTCACACGGCTCCTAAGTAATAAAAAAGGAATTATGTTTTTTACTTATTACCCTCCTCGTGTATGCATAAGATGTAATAATTTATTGATTTGTACAAAGAATTACTAATCTTTAACTTTTCGAGGAATCCTTCATCGATGGTTTTCATACCGAGGTGCTGACCTGTTCAATCTCTCTTATCTTTTTCGAGAGTCTATCTAAAATAAAAAGGTAGATTCGATAGAAAAACCATCTGATTTTATTCGTTATCAATAGCCATGGATTGTTATTCTAGGGTGATCCATCGGTCGGCGGATGCTTCTCCGTTCTAATACACTCGTAGTCTTTGGAGGATTAAAACTAACTATGTAGCATCTACACAATGGAAATTATTGAATCTCTTTAATGCGCCACTATCCTGATTCTTTGTAGAAGCTACCCATAATAACTAAACTAACTTGCAAAAAATATTTATTCAGAAATATTAAATGCTTCTAACTTTGCTTTACCTTAATCGTTCATTATTCGAACGAAAGTTTTATGTTATAAGAACCTTGGTAAAAGTTGTGTTTTAATCCGAGTGAGGATAAAAGTTTCTTTATTCCGCATGTCTGTAGATCTCTTTCCATATTCAATATGGGGGAACAAATAAGTATCTATTTGTTATACAAATGAGAAAATGATTGAACGAATCGCACTCCCTCATATACGTCAGGGGTCCATTGATGAAAGGGAACCAGAGAGAGTTTGAATCCAATTCCTACCATTATACATATGAGCGCAACCAAAGTTCCTGGAGAGTTATACATTTGTGCATCTATAAGTCCATTTATTATTCTCTGAAGTTGAATTTCTCCCCCAGATAAACCATATAACCAAGAAAACCCATAAGCCGATATAGAAGAACTTGTTCCACCCATAAGTAAGTATTTCATAGTTGCTTCATTAGATCTTGCATCTCTCTTGGTATATCCGGATAATGAATAGAAACATAAACTTGAGCATTCTGGAGCCACAAATATAGTTACTAAATCGTTAGCACCACACAAAAACATTCCTCCCAAAGTAGCTGTTAATATGAGCAACAAAAACTCCATTATGGCCATTTTTGTACATTGAATATACTCCACGGATAGGGGAATACGTAATGCTGAACATAATAGAATCAGAGATTGAAATATCTCGTTAAAGGTGTCTGTTCGGAAATTACCCGAAAAGCTAATAATAGGTTCTTCTTTCCATTGGGGAAACAAGACTGTTATGCTTATCATCAAACTTGCAAAGGAGATGAAATATAACCAAGGTGTATCTTTTTCGGAAATTAAATCTATTATTAAAAGAATGATTAAACTAGAAATTAAGATACATTCCGGTGAAATAGCACTCCCGTATGAGAGACGCAAATCAAACTCTAATTTCATAATATCTTTGAGATATAATTCAAATTAAATATCAATCGATTTCGTATATGATACGCCGAATAAAGTAAATTGTTTCGCTCAAAAACTTAGTTCATCGATATTTTTCGAATTGTTTTCAATTCTCATGAAAAATAGGTCATATCATAATAGTTAAAAATTTTTTTTTTATTCAAATACAATGTTAATGTAAAATTAACATTATGATATTTCTATTTTTTATGTAAGCCTTTCGGCTCACGTTCCTTCCAATTTGATATCATATATTCCTTAATTTAATTGTTATTAATCTCTTTATTTATATGAACGGAAATTTGCAAAAGCTCTATTGGCCTCTGCCATTCTATGAGTCTCTTCCTTTTTACGTACAGCATTGCCATTATCTCTGGCAGCATCCATTGATTCAGAACTTGGTTTAAAAGCCATACTTCGACCTGGACGTTTTCGAGATGCCCCCGATAACCAACGAATAGCAAGTACTTTTCCCCGTGTAGATCCTATTTCAGTGGGAACTTGATAAGTGGACCCACCCACACGTCTCGCCTTTACTGCTACATTGGGAGTTACCTTGCGTATTGCTTGACGCAAAACGGATAGTGGATTGTTTTTCGTCCTTCGCTCAATATTCACCATGGCATTATAAAGAATTCCATAAGCCAATGATTTTCTCCCGTGCTTAAGAATATGGTTAACTAACATGTTGACTAATCTATTATGATAAACCGGATCAGCTTTCGCATCTCTTTCTCTCGCATTACTTCGACGTGACATGAGTACGAGAAATAATTTATTATTAGTAATTTCTCTCATTAAAGTTAGGGATTAATGATTCATTTCGGCCTTCTCACTCCATATTGTAGGGTGGATCATTCATTCAAGTCGCGAAGGATCTCCCTCCAAACCGTACATACGATTTTCATCGAATACGGCT